AGTGAGTTGGTTCTTAGGTTGTCTAAGAAGTGGACCGGATCAGGGTAAGCAGCAGAAAAAGCAGTCATCGAGCCTGCGTAGAGGTAGCAGTCATCAGTCCAGTCCCAAGGACGGGGGCAAGGAACTGGCGGAATGGAATAAAGAAAGCCCTATTTTAAGGGTCTCCAGCCGAATTCAATTGGCTCCTTAGGAAAGACGTGTTGGGGTATGTACTCCTGTTGCGGATGTCCTACTTGCGAAAGCGGTTAGGGAAAGAATTCAGTATTTGCTCGTACTAATTGCATAATCACAGATACATCTTCATCCCTTTCTTTGATTGAGTATAGGTTTAGTAGCTCAACTAGCTGCACAGGGAATTGGGGCATAAGAAAGATCCACTCCGAAGCATAAGCAGGGAAAGGCGCTTACGACTTCCCCGCAGTTGAAGCTCCAGTTGTAGAGCCAGTTGGGGAGATTGGTGAACCAGATGAAATAGAAAGCAAGAGATAACTTCCCCCGGTCTAGTTCCCCCTTTTTGTTCAACCTTCTGATCTGAGGCAGCATACTCACCGGCGGTACACCTTGTTCATGCTGGCGATCCATCCATACCATACTATCCGGTTAACTTTGAAGATTCACCGTCTTTTAATTTAAGGCCTCTGGTCAATTTCCGTAGAGAAAGGTAATTTTCAAGTTGATCAGTTTGACGTTTTACCGTAAAAATAGGCATAAAAGCCGGTTCCTTACTTAAGTAAATCCCGAAAAAAATCGTTAAAAAAGTGTCATTTTAAACCCCGGTTTTCATCAATTGTTTTCAGCTCGAGTTTCTGTTGCCGAAGGAGATGAGGCAATAGGACTCCGTGCCTGGATTGGATCAGAGAGAAAGATCACTTCGAAAGCTGCTTCTTCGCCTCCGACTCGAGCACTGATTGAATAAAGGTTTGGAAGGCGAATAAGAGACCCAGTTCTTTCCCATTCTAATAGGACTGCCAGTTATAACTGAGGACTAGTACCCAGACTAATCAAGCCAAGGAGGAAAGTGAATCCGCTTACTCCTAATAAGCAAATGAAAAAGCTTAAGCTAATCCAACTCCCGTCCCTTCTTCGGAATCAGGGAAAGCCTAAACCAAGAAATAATGCCTACTCCGAGCCTAAGAGAAAAGTAGAACCAGGTTCCCCAAGTCCAGTAAATAGCTAATGGTTTAGCGCAGGAGATTTATTCCTATTATCTTAGCTCTTTGGAAAGGCTTACTTGCTTGCTACCATGATAGCATAGCTTTCTTCAAAAGATAATTAATTTAGAACTTATTCGTTGAGATGAATCACTATAAATAGCGTTTAATAAAGTTAGAAAGATCACTGAACTTCGAAAGAAAGTAAAGAAGGAACTGGAAACCAAAAAAATGATTTCCCTTCGAAAGAAAGAAAGACAAACCTACTATGCCGCCAATCTCCAGGTTGTGTGGGGGAGCTGACCCCAAGCAAGAGTGGCACAAGAGATAGGGGCGAGATAGAGGCCCCCTAGAACAAGCCTAGGGAACAGGGACTGGAGGGGCTAAAGAGCTGCGGGAAGGGTATTCCCCATCGTAACTCATCTTCCTTAGGATCTTAGTTGCTATGAGCGTAGCTAAGAAGAAGGTGTTTAATATGAATTCGAATCCTTGTTCCTCAATTCAAGAATTTGTACTCTATTCATACTGTAGATTAATTCAGTAACTGTAACGCGTTAAACGTACTCGAAGTTTACGGTCTCAAAAGAAAATACCAAGCTTATCAGCAATAGTTTGGTGATGGGCTTTTTTCTTCTTTTTATCAGATGTATCAGCGCTTGTTAGCTTAGCTGCGACTATTTATTTAACTTTCTCAGGAAGCTTTCTACAGAGAATAAAGCGATCTATCTAGTGAGCCTTCACTCGAGGTCTTTGTCTTTGAATTGGTTTGATTCAGAACATTTCCCACCATTAAGAGAGTGATGTTACCAAAACTGCTTTGTGGACTTGCTATACTATGAATTCTTAGTCATGCTCCCTCGCTGGTGCTAGTATGTACCCACCAGTAGGTAGTTCTTCCTTCCTTTGCCAAGAGGCGCAAGTGTGAGACATCAATCCGGCTTTAGCCCGAGGTCTCATCCAACTTCTCGTATGAATCTTTAATCTTTCTTTCATGGGGGGTTCCTTCTCCCTTATTCATAGGCTTTCCCGTTTGACGTAAAAATGATTTAGGTGCAAATAACCGCACCAAGTGCTATTTTGACTCAAAGCTTTACCACTTTGGGTCTTGTAACCAACATCCATCAATCCGCAATATTAACGCCTGCTCTCCAATCCCAGTGGTTAATCATCCACGTGAGTATGGTGGTATTAGGCTATGCAGCTCCTAGCGATCTAGGAGGGGAAGCAGTTGACTGGACATCTAGGGGTCTAGAAAGGATATCGCTCTTCTGACTCTCAACAAGTTCAGGCAAGTTACTAGCAACAGCTTTAATAGTACCCCCAACCTCAACCATAAAGTCAAGGGCGGGCTAAAGGTCTTGCACAGATCCAGTTGGATATGAAGGTGGAATTTATATTTGTTGGGATAACAAAACCCCTTCCCAATTGGGATAATAGATGTGTCGATTTAGAAGTTATTTCTTCATCGCCTCAGGTGGTACATTCTATTTTAGAAGAGCCAATGCCCAGGATTTCTTACTATCAGCAGTATATGTATGCGAGCCCTGTACTTGAAATACGTCGTATTTGGAGGACTTTGCAAGTAGTGTTCAGCTTCCATGGCAAGTGCATTGATCGAGACACCAACAAAGCCTGCAGCAAATCATGATGCTCTATCAAAGGGCTTTCCTCCGTAGTGGAATGTGCTTCCTTTCATGATAGAGTCTCTACTCTAAGAGAGAATGCAAGGTTCCGCCTGAGTTGAGCAATGATCTAATTAGAGCAGCTTTCTAGCGCTAACATTCCCGAAGCAAGAGAAATGGCTTTATACATACCTGCAGCCGAATGGGAATAAAGGAAAGAGAATAGACCAGTACTTAAACAAGCTCTCAAGACAGGAAAGAAAGCCCTGCCACTTAAACCTCCGCCAAAGCAATCATGAACTCTCCTCTGAGAAAGTTGCTTTGGAAAGCAGAAGCTAAGACCCGAAAGAAAGAGCTAATGGTTATGCAAGAAGATAAAATCGATTGCTTTTAAAACAAGAAACTAAATAACAGGCTTGAAGCCAGACCTTTCCCCAGAAAAAAGAGATAAGAAATTCCGATTCCGAGCTGGTTCAAGAAAGGGAAGGAATGGATAGAAAGTCAGAAAAAAAGATAAAGCAATTGGTTTAGCAAGTCCCCAGACTAATAGGGAGGCTAGGCCAAAGAAGGACACTCGCTTCCACAGCGAATCTTGCTAATCAGTAGCCTGCCTTACGAGTGCAGCTACGGTAGTGGAGCGAGGAAAGTCTATGCCCATATTAAAGAGATGGGCCTCCTCGAAAAAGTAGCTGCGCGTGCTAGGTTCTTTCCCCTTGAAGGTTGTCGCGTCTTAAGGTGTTGATGCTATCAAGTTAACTGTACGGGAAAAAGTGTGAGGAGAATTGGGGCAAGCTGAGATCCGGAAATGGCCAATTGAATCAAGAGTCGTGATATCCAGGAATGGGATTGATGCTATCGGAAAAATAGACGATAAGAAAGAGTTACTCACTTTACTCGGTGAAAAGGGATATTCCGATTTTACCACATCCCGAACAGGAGGCATAAAGATAGCATCGAAGACGAGGCTCCTAGGGCTATCTCGAGTCGAGTGAGACTTGAATAAGCTAATGGCGTGCACAGGCTTCCCAGAAGCAAGTTGAGGTTGTTATGGATTGAATCTCTTTGCTTCAGCTTCGGGGCTTACGCAGTTTTGCCACTGTGAAGTTCCTGGGATTGGCATCTTCATCCGTCTAGCTCGGCACACCAGAAAGAAGTGACAGCTGCATTATCATGGTGGTTGGGGGGTCGAAAGAGCATGGATTCGTCATTGGCAGCTCCTTTCTTTCCACACGTGAGATGCAAGATTTTTTTTTATATATAGTGGAAAAAACAAATAACATTACATCATATGGCCCTTGGCCAGACTAAACCCATGGCATCAGTTGTGAGAACTGAGGTAAGACCAGGAGGCGGAGTGTCAAAGGTATGCAGTCCCAGCTGGAGAGCATCAAAGTGAGTTGCCAACCAATCAGCACACATGTTTGCTTCTCTGTAAATATGAGTTATCCTGCAAGTCCAATCTCGATTCAGTAGCTCATTTATGGCATCAAGTATCCGATGGTGTGGACCATAATCCGAGGGAGCACTCCTGATCTTTGCAATGGCAAGTAGTGAATCTGATTCCAGCTCAACACGACGAAAACCTTTATCCCAGCACAAGCAGAGGCCGTGGTAGATTGCCCATAACTCCGCCACCAAGCTCGAATAAATCCCGACTCTAAAAGTGAAACCACAAATCCACTTTGCTTCCGCATCACGAATCAAACCTCCGGCAGCTGAAAGACCCGGATTACCTCTTGCACAAAGCAGACTTCCTGGAGTTCATACAACAAATGAAAGTGCACATGTCAGTCACTTTGTGAGAAATGGCGAATGGGATCTTTCAACATTGCAGCATCTTTTCCCAAGTGAGAAAATTGACGAGATTCGGGCAGTGCCTTGTGCCTTGATTCCAGATTGCACCGATTCAAGCTTCTGGGGGGCAAGTCCAAGTGGCCGCTTCACGGTCAGTTCAGCGTACAAGCTACTCTCTAGTGATACAACTCCAAATTCTTCTCCTAACTATGAGTGGATTTGGCGTCTTCGACTACCGGAAAGAGTCAGATTCTTCATATGGCTTTTATTCCAAAACAAGCTCAACACTAATGAGCTCAGAATGAAGAAAGGTATGTGTTCTTCGGCTAATTGCAGTGCTTGTAATGATCCCTTAGAATCTGCTGAACATATCTTTCGGAGTTGTCCATATGCTTTGTTTAGTTGGCGTAAACTTGGCAAGAACCTAGGCTCCACTTCCTTCTCTTTGTGCGCTGAATGAAGTTCTTTCTTACCAGATATAGAAAGATTGAGTTTCCACTCTGATCAAGATATAGCAAGTGTGCCGGGTAAGCTTAAGTGGAAATGAAAGAATAGGGAATTGACATTCCTCAAATCTCGTTCAGTCCGTTTCCCAACTAATCAGAGATACGTTTTAGTACCTCGCGTAGTCGGTAAGGCCTTCCAGGTAGGTTCCCACTTCAACCCTTGTTCAAGGGGTATGGTGGAGATCCATGGACAGTAACATAAGCTCCCTTATTGTCCCTCTAAACGGGGAGCCCACATTATACAGAATCTTATCCATATCCGGAGGAGGATCACATATCGAAGCGAATGTGTGAGTGCCGACCCGTTTTGCTAGTCTAATTCATTTTGATATAGTGAATATAGACAAGTAAAACTGGATCAGCATATCTCCTCGGGATGAACCGCTCGTTATCACCCTTCTATGAAAAGAAGGAATGATTCGGGGCAGTCCGGATCTAGTGAGGGAGACAGGAACAGATTGCACAAAACGAACAGGATCAGAAGGGCCCTATAAATAACATAAGAGAGAGACTACATTGCTTTAAGTACAAAGCACAAAATAGCCATCCCGACTTACGCCCCATCCTGAAAATCTGCTTACTTATTAAGTAAGAATAATCCTTGGTTAGACCGTCCTGTATGACTAATTGAACCTTATTCAAGAGTCCAATTAGCATACGAGAATCTTCCAAAATCCTCTGCCAAGTCAATGTATACTAATGAGAGATGAGAATAGCGACTTATCTGTTATCATCGTTTATTTGATACTGGAGGTCGGCTCGCTCTTTAAAGCATGCATCTTCACTTAATATGTGAATAAAGAAGACACACAGTGGTCGCTGACCTGTCGCGCCACTATGGTAACTAACACTTCTCACTCTCCCACAGAACAAGGGGGAGAGACCTATATTGCTACCAGTCCCCCTTACCGTTGACTGCTCGCCCACTAGGTCAGCAGAACTGACCATAGGATGGCACCAATGGTACTAACACTGGTTAGTGTACCTAGATAGTGTACCTAGGTTTGAACTACCTAGATGCACTATGAGTATGAGGTAGTCTGTTGTATATCCGAAGACCACAACAGGTGCCTCGAGGGATCACTAATCACCAACAAGGGAAAGAACTGAACAAACTTTCACTTCGGGTGAAAAGGTAGACTGTCCTTGATGCGGGTCGAAGCATATGGTTGCCCGGCTGGTTAAATGAAGAGATTAAGTCAGTGTTCATTGTTCTATTTGTGTCTAATGTTCGGCTTAGCTGAACAAGCTTAGTCGAGAGTTGGTGTTGAGTCTACCGCACCGAAGGTTTACGTCAAGTTGAGCTTCAAGCGAACTATTGGAGTAGATAAGTTTCCTTTCGGGCCTATTATCTTGAAGGTTTGAGTTCGGCAGCTTGTTGTTTAGTTCCATTAGCCTAACAGCTACCTTTCTCAGAGATAACCAAGTCGTATTCAAATTGAAAAGCCTTCATGAAGTCAGGCAGCTGAAGCGGACCAAGGGCTTTCAATTGAGGATCGTCACCAGCCCACCTAGTTTTCCTTCTTTCTGCATCTTTCTTTTGGCGGTCCGAGGGGTGTAGCGAATAAGATGCCTACAGGCTCAGACGAATAAGCCGATACAGAGGACGAAGGAGATAGGTGCAAACCCATCTTCTTATACTTATAGGTCTCTTTACCCACTACCATCATCCAATACTATATGAATGCCTGTCGATTGAGTAGCGGATGCGAGATAAGGATTGACTTGGGGATCTATTTCAGTTGATAAACCAACTAAATTGTATGAAACTTTTTTTTTAAAAGAGAAGATGCAAGGTATTTATCTTCAACAGTATCCCCTTGCTAAACGAATGATAAGGCAAGGCTTAAGTGCTCTTTACCGGACCTAGTTGAGTAGTATTGGATGATGGGACCAGAACGCTCATTACCCGTAATAGCGAGGTCGGAAAGAAGAACAACTAAACCCCCTTCTAACAGACCCAGAGTAAGAGAAGTGGGTTCAAGCCGATTCCATAGGCAAGGCATTAAGGATAGCGGATTCAACTAGAGCGTTCACTCCAGGAATTGAACCCTAGTTAGTACATTGACCTCTCGCAGACCTGAGACTCAAGTTTATTTATATGAAGGGCTAACAGCAAGTTGGAATGGAAAGACTATAAATCAAGTGCTGTGAAATCAATACCTGAATAAAAAGACCAAAAAGAGGTTTAATAAACAGCTTGAGAGGAAGTGATTGGATAAGGTTATGGAAGATAATCAGCCATTGATCAAGAAGGAAATGCAAAAGGAGCGTACTCAATTCTACCCGGAGTATGCCGAAGATGATGCGAGGGCCAAGCTGCGGAGGCTCGGGTAAGTCCTTCTTCCATAAGAGTGAGTCCTCTAACAAGGACAAGGACAAGGAGAAGAAGCCAATGGCGTGCTTCTTGTGTGAGGGGCCGCACCGAGTAAGAGACTGCCCCAAACGATCCAAGCTCTCGGCTATTGCAAGGGAGGAGCAACAACCCGAGAAAGAGAAAGAGACTCTCAAGGTTGGATCGATCCTACTATCCGTAGAGCCCAGGAAGCGACGCAAGAAGGGGCTCATGTTCGTGGACATGGAGGTAGCCGGCCACAAGGTGAATGCACTAGTGGACAGGGGGGCCTCGGATCTCTTTGTGTCCGAGGGAGGTTCCAAGAAGCTGGGCCTAAAGGTGGACAAGGGCCAAGGATGGATCAAGACCGTGAACTCCAAGGAGACACCGACCATGGGAGTTGCACAAGGAGTTGAGCTCAAGCTAGGGGCATGGTCGGGCAAGGACAACATCGAGGTAATTCCTTTGGATGACTATGACTTTGTTGTTGGCCTTGATTTCCTTGATCGCATCAATGCACTCTTGGTGCCCTTTGCCGATTGCATTTGCATACTTTACCCCCGGTTGACCAGTCTAGCTATTCCTACGTGGGTAGGAGTCTCCTTCACCTCCGTTAACTATAGTAGAGGACTTTTCTTTCGTTTAAGAAGAAGGAAAGAGAGAGCCGACAAGCTGTCGATAGAGAGTTGCATCAGCCGGTTGAGAACCATCTTTGAGACGCAGTTGGATGGATGAGGACATGGGTGTGGAGGTAGGCTTGGCAGCAGTCATGCTAAATTTCTCGAGCAAGTCACAAACATATTTCTGTTGGGACAGAAAGAGACCAGAAGCAGTGGGAACGACTTCAACACCAAGGAAGTAGTGAAGATCGCCAAGGTCCTGAAAGGAGAACCTATGTGAGATGGCAGCAAGAAAGGCGGCTAATGCAGAGGAGGAGCTGCCAGTAACAATTAGATCATCAACATAGACCAGAAAATAGATGATAACAGAATCTCGGTGAGAAACAAAAAGAGAAGCATCGGAGGTACAATTCACAAAACCATAGTCAAGAAGAAAACGACTCAGTTCTTGATACCATGCCCGAGGAGCCTGTTTAAAACCATAGATAGCTTTCCGAAGTTTACAAACATGAAAAGGATTATCCTTTTTCAACAAAACCAGTGGGTTGCGCCATGTAGACCTCATCTTGCAATGAGCCCTGAATAAAAGCATTATTGACATCCAATTGCTTGAGAGGCCAGTTGCGAGAGAGAGCAATAGAGAGAACGGCCCGAATGGTAGCCTTCGTCGACACAGTCCACGAGGACCGACTGATCGCTCGCTATGTGCCTCTACTAGGATGTATCCCTCTTCACCAAGGGCTTACGTTCGAACCAACCGGGAAGGCACTTCCAAGCTTCCGAGTCACCCAGCTAGCGGTAATCAGGCATCTTAAGGAAAAGAGAAAAGGGGGAAACCCTGTCCGGCACTCAGACTAATGGCATTCGAGAGCTTCCTAACTCCTCCCCTTGCCTTCGCACTTGACTCAGTCAGATCTTATCTTCATCGTATCTTCTCGGAGTAGGAAAATCAATCTCTCGTGATGGTCTCACCCCTAAATTTATTCAAAAGCTGCGGTTGGCATGGCTGTGTGAGGTGCTCGTCGATCTCTCCGAACCGGTATACCCAAAGCCACTGACCAATCCCTGAGGGAGACGTCGAAACAACATCCTCAAATCATCCAATGTCACCAGCTGAGAATGTGGATCAGTCATCAATAAGTAAGGGACAGAGATAGAGAGGGAGGGGATATGCATGATGACTCCTGATTGTTATTCTCTCGACCCTCTCGCCAGCAATATCATCCTGCAATCTCCAACATCATAGCTATCCCCCTGAATTGGTTCGTTCTCAAGTTATGGATATTGTGCATCTGCTGCATCACCAAAGGAAAATAGGTTTGTATTGGCCTTAACTAGCTCTTTCATCTTTCGAAGCCCCTTTCTAATTGCTTTAATAATAAGCTCTAACCCGCTTCCCTGAAGGATAGGTGCCCCCGACGCTATACTAAGATAGGAGGGAAGTGCCTTTTGTATTTGATTCCTTTCCGCCTTGGTGATTGAATGGTGCCCAATTCATTTGTAAAGGGTTTACTAGAGTTAGAGTACGTTTCGTGTTAACGTGTTTTTCTAATCAATGTTAGGGCAAATTGTCGGGTTGAGTCAGATGATTGTGATAAAAGGACTCTGCCTTCGAGTCAGTCTTACTAGGACTGGCATTTCTCTTTCTTTCCTAAAATCAAAAAAGAGTGCATCAATAATCAGGTTCGCGGTATAGAAGAAAACTTAGGCAAGCTATTTGGATCGAGCCCAGACCGGGAAGCATTTTTTAGAACAGCAGAAAATCATTCCACCCCGGTGTGAACGAATGAAGGTGTCTTTACAGGGTATCATCAGCTCACTCAACAGCTAACAAGCGGAGTACCTTTTCTACGGCTCACCTACTTCTATCTCTTCTACGCAACATCCTCGCAAACCTTCCCTTAGGTGCCCATTTCGTCTTAGTATCCACTTTGACTGCTTTCCCAATCACATTTTCCATAGCTAGCAATAGCCTCTCATTGTAGAACTTCATTGACAGAAAAGGAAAACTCAGAATCGAAGCAAACACCCGGAGGAGATTCTCTCTCAGAGGCTCTTAGCAGCATGCCGCCCTTTACCTTTATCGTTCGTGTCCCATTAATCGCCCACTCTCTCGAGCAGATAGAGAGTGAGGAAAAGCGAGCCTATTTCTTGCTTTTTTCTTGGGCATGAGGTCCTTATGGATTCATTCCGTGGAAAGCGGCTTCAAATTAGTTCTGGTATTGCCCCGAGTAAGGCAAGAAAAGAAACGGCAAATGAAAAAGCGGATATCCCCAGGTTTCCGACAAGTGAACCGGTATCAGAAGTAGAACCCCGAAGCTCTATCCTTTTGAAACCCCGGGATAAGCACTGGTCTCTTCAACCGGCTCAGAGGCAAGTTGATGAGATGGAATGGAATTCTGAGTTTATTGTTTCGCCTGGGGAATACTCAGATAAAGCTCTTTCAGGGGAAGCAGCATAAGTAGCAGAGAACGTAGCAATTCTCAGAGCATTCGTTTACCTCTGGCTTGATCCAGCTCGTACGGTGAAGATCGTTCCCCAATCTTCCTAAGTGCCAGCCAGCCTATCATCAGAGGAAGTGGAACAATACGTCCAGCTCCTTAAGGAAGACTTTGGCATATTTGCCTGGAGTTAGGCTGAAATACCTGGCCCAATTATAGACGTCCTAAGGCTACATCTCCCGCTTTTTCGAGTAGGGGCTTTCTTATCTGAAATAACTATGAATCCAAATCAACTACTTCCCGAAGCAAGAGTTAGCTTTTCTGAAGTGATATGCTGTAGGGGTTTAAAGGGGAGTCTTCTTTCCTGCACTTTCATCACCCTAATCTGCAACCCTGAAATAAGGACTAGAATCGGCGATCGCTAGTGACTGATGTTGATGGTGTTTTTCAGTTTCTTTCGTTGAGTTTCCCTGTTGTTATAGCTTTTCGTTAGCGGGCGTGAGAGCGAATTCAAGGTTTTGAGCTTCTTCTCCCCCGAGTATTACAGTGGGGTTCCTTTGTACCTCAATGCTATCGATCCCTTACCCGAAGTAATAAATAGGAAAGGAAACCCGGGGTTACTGGAATCCGCTCTTTACTGTACTGGGGTTTTTTAGGAGTATTGTCCCTTCTTGCCTACGCATGGGTTCGAACCCCATAGCCAGCACCCACGCTTCAAGGTGCGGAGGATGTGATTAATTCGTTTTCTTCGCTACCACGGCATTAGTTGATTCTACCGTGTACAAAGATGCTCGCAACATGGCGTAAAAAAAAGATACCCGATCTAATCTCTAGGACGATGGTCCTTGTCGCATAAGTAGCGACCTGCACGAATGGTGTGGAGCACAATTCACTTCATCCGTTGCTGGAGAACCTCGATCAACAAGAGAAAAATCAGAACTGATTAACGGGCATAAACCTTCTACCCTAGGATCGTCACCAATCGGTATTTTCGCTGCTTACGATGAGCCGCTCTTCTTCTTTGACTACAAGGCCAAAAGCATCATCCATGTCGCTAGGCTACTATTATTTAATCTAACTCTCAAAAATCTAATGCTTTCCGCGGTAACTGAAAAAGTCAAGCACCAAGATCAGGAAAAGCAGCTGATGAAATAGCAATTCCTATCCTTATTCGACTTGCCAAGCAAAAGGCCTAAACCCATATGCCGACAACAGAAGGTTAAAGAGCGAAGTTTCCCTATCAGACAAGCTAGCGCACTGAACAGAAAGTCGTATAGTGATCACAGCTTCGTCTTCTTTCGAAATCTTAGTCACCGTAACCTACTTAGCCCGGTTTAGAGTAGTCACCTTGGTAATCTTCAGCTTCGACTATAGAGTGCTAACAGCGTATAGGCAGCGAAGGAACGAAGTCCTGATCACAGCCTATGGCGGTTAGAAAGCCCTGCCAGCTTCTTTTTCCAGTTTCACTCACGAGGTCTCTTTCTAGGCGATGTGCTTTCATCAGTTAAGGCAAGGTAGACACAAGGACCGTCACTTCCCTTATCTTGATATTTAGTATCTTAGGTTATAGGCTTTCATGCGCAGAAGAAATTCTATGGCCATTCTTGGTAGAGGCAATCCACCGTTAAAGGTTTAATACCGATTATGGTGACTACCTTCGTAGCAAAGCGACTCAGCTCCTTTTTCCTGTTCGCGGGCATATTTGATTCGCAGCCTATCTGCTCGTACAGTTAGTTCACTTATGGGCGTAGCATCACTCACACGGTTACCGCGTATCAACTAGTTATACTGGATTACAGCACCTCTCTTCAGGTATCAAAGTATGGAGTCAACTCCCACTTTGGGAATCTATACCGAAGAAAAAGAAGGACCTTGTCCCGCTTGAAAGGTGTCCAGCAACGCCTCGATAATGGCCCGAATGACTTTTTGCAGAACTTGGAAATCTATCTGGTGGAGGAGCAATTTCATCATCTTAGCCGCCTAGCTTCCTTCCTCAAAGCCTGCTTGTCTTTCCTGATTCGCTACGCACATAGGTGTCATCGGGGCGAAAGACTATCCTTAGTTGTTTGCCTATTCACGGCTTTACCGCACTGAGCTATCCAACCCCGTACAATTGGACTATTTGCTAAAGTTCTTTTGAAGAAGGTCCAATAGTCGAAGTAAGTTAAACTGCCGTTACAAAGCTCTTTCTATTCTAGAGGTGGTGACTTGGAAATTAATGGGATAACCTTCTTTCTTCCTCTTTCCCAATTCTTTCGAGATGCCTTCTTCACTGGCTGATACATCTATCTTGTCTTGGCGCTCCTCTACGAGGTCTCGTTAAAGTGGCAACTGATTTCGCGACCAGGCTGTCCGACTCCATGGTTCTGCGGTTGGTCCCGCTAGATAGTAGCGATGCAATGAAGCGAACAATCCTGTAATTAACATACCACTGCTATACTAGCAGGACCCGGATTGACACCCAAAAGAAAAGGTCCGGTATCAGTCGATTTAGAAGAAAGCTCTTAACCAAATTCGGAAGGCGAGGCTCTGAAAGACCTTATAGTATGAATGAAATAGAATCAAAGAAGAAATACTATCATAATTCACTCTTCAGTAAAGAATCCTCCTAGAATGTGCCCAGTTCGGGTTTTGGACGGGTCATTGAGTGGCCTAATGGCACACACAGGATCCCAGCAACAATGGCCAGCTACGGGTCTTCGAGTACTCTCGCCTATCGTAATATCTTCTTCATTGATTCACTGATTCCTTCGATAGAATACTCATTCCAAACAAACTTCAATTCCCTACGATTAGGAACTTGAGCAATAGCTGATCAAAGTAGCTACGCAGCTGATTTGAATACTTCATTTTCTCTCTCTATGAAACTCGATCGTACCCCTGCGGTGACCGGCTTTCACGAGATCTTTTCGATCTACGCATGGTGAAAGCGCTACTGGGCGCAAGCTTCTAAATCTACGAATCTAGATGAGATCATGAATATTCAATATCACACTGAAATTCAATTCCGTTTCTATACGATATTTATAGAGCTAGTGAATCAAGGCGGCTAACTTCCTAATCTCTATCTGTCTTATCTGTCTCTCGGAAGTCGGACTACCAAACCAGCAAGCAATCTATAAAAAAACGAAACCGATACTCAATTGTCAGGCCTACCTGATGGTTCTGAGATTCCTTCTTTCTCCGTGATAGGTGGGATCAGATCCGTAGCCAAAGAAAGGGGCTTTCCAAAGCCTGTAAAAATAAGAAGGCCTAAATGGTGAAATCAAATCCCCAAGAAAAGAAAATAAATAATACCCGAGCTCTCAAACTAGTCTATTGAGATTGAGCTACTGGTTCTTAGATGAGGAAAAGAATCCAATCAGTGCGGTCAGCCAAGTCCTTGAATACCGAAGTCGTAGGTTTCAAGTCTATTCCAGTCCGTAGCCCTTTTGTTTACTTTACCTTACTCAACCGAATCCGAATAGACTGAATGAAATAGAATAAATGAATCTCAAGTCATAAAAGTAGTAGGAAAGGAAGACCAATCCCTATCCTCCGCGATCGCTTTAATTTGCTTGAGCTTTTGAGCTAGAACTAACAATCTAACAATCAGAATCTTACTCATGCGAATCATCATCTGCATTTCCTGCCCTTGCTCCGGGATTGATTATTGATTTCTTTGGGGAAGCCCCTTAAGAGTAGTATTCCCATGAGATCAGAGCGGATGCCTTTCTTTCCTTCGTAACTTATCTCGTAAGAGCTGCTAGACTTTGCCTGCTAGCTGTGAAAGGGGAACTGGGAACTATCGATTCTATGAACTTGCTAGAACCGACTGACTGTAACCCTGAGAAATACAAAAAATAGGCTCGGTAGCTAAGAGAAGAGAGGGTGTCATTAAATACAAATTCGAATTCTCAATCTGCAAAGTTCTATCTCGTATAGTGGAAAAAGCTGTATCGATGTTTTTACCTCTACGGGATCATGTAAAATATGAAAAGTTCTATCTCCCCTAGGGCCAAAACCTTAACAAGGCAATTTCACTCTACGATGGAAATTGAAATGACAAAAGTTGTATCTCCCCTAGTGGCAAAAGTCTTCATTTTTAACGATTTCGAATTCGATTTCCTACCGCAATTAGGGTTGATACCTCAAATACGGTGTTTTCTCAAAGTTTCATATTTCGAATTCTTTTTAGGAGAGGAAATTACTTGATACCGATTTTTACGGGGGTGATTAAAATGTTGACATCTCAATCTCGAATTTGTTACCGGAAATTGATAAGTAAGCAAAAAAGACGGGTTTTCTTAAATGCGGAATCCTCTGCCAGTTGTTGGCTAAGGCTTTTCGTCTGAAAGAATTCTACTCAATAGCAATAGGTAGAGTCATCAAAGAAAACTAGCCCTCTCGAAAGCTGATCTAAAGAAGTCGCGGATTAGGATCTGTAACTCACCTGAAACAACTGGTAGACAGACTGACTGAGCCACCACGTAGAGCTCCCCTAGAGCCCAAGCCAATTCTAGCCAGGTGTAGCCACTATGTCAGTTAAGAAGACTCCTCGGTTGTTTATGGGCCCCTACCTGTTCTGTGATTCGAAGGTGCTTAAAAACGCCCTTCTGAAGGTTGTTCATTTCTGATGGATTTGGGATGGGAGTCCCGGTTGTTGGAGATAGATCCGCTAATGTGGAAGTGGTTTTCCTGTCTCGAGAGAAAAGCCTACCTGATGGTTCTGCGATCACAATACACAATTCGGGATAGCGGTTTCTTCAAATGGAACCCGAAGCGAAACCCTATCTTGAAGCAATTGGTTCCCCCGAGAGTCATTCATTTCCAGTTGACTTGCTTTTCTTCATCTGCTTTTCCGTACTTGGGGCAAGAACTTATGCTACTCGTTCTCTTGGTCCTGTCAATCATGCTTGCTATCTTGGGACCGATCGGGTTCCATAGTAAATGCCCCCCTCTCTCGATAGATAGATAGCTCGAAATTCCCTACGATGAGGGTGTAGGTTGAAAACGATAGGCTCATAGGCGTTCAAAGTCAATTGCGTGTTAGCTTTCTACCGTAAGCTTTTTCCGAGTTGTAATATCTCTCCTAGATGTTAAAGATAGACTTTCAGAAAGGACTCTGTGTATTGTCTCAGTAGTTGAATTACCTTTTCCATGAGTAAGACCATTCGCCAAGGTTTCCGTTTAATATTTTCTCATGTTTGAAGCTGTCAGGTTTGAGGTTTTAGTCTTTCCTGAACCAACTTACTTGTCTGCTGAAACCGAAGAGATAAGTTTAGAAAGTATCACCTTCTCATGGGGTAGGGATTTTCTTAGGTTGGGCTTTCCTCTGGGGCTGAAAGAGGTGATTTATGCCGCGTAGCTTAGAATAGGACTTTGGGTCTTTGGTTCCTTCATAGGCCAACTCACTTCCTAGAAACCTATTCTTGCATTCTCCATTCATCTTCGACGCTTAGCTACATTTTCTCAGCTCGAAGAGAAGCATAGAATTCATGCTATAATTCACTCTTGAGATAGACTCTGAGTCCATTGAGGTCCGGTAAGGAGTAAAGCGAAGAAGGTGGCGAACGTAAACGCTGTAGAAGTTTCCTAGTAAACTTTTCGAAATCTTAGTTCTTTTCCCTCAGTAAGAATAAAGATGGTGATTGACTTTCCAGAAGCTACAATAGGTAGCCTGATGTGACCTTTTGAGGTGTAATGAAGCCCTTTGAAGCGGATTTCACTAGGAAAAGGCGATCATTAAAGGAGCTCTCCTACGCTTGCCCCCACCTTTCTCTCGGTGGTGAAGGACAGGAAGTGACTCGACAAAAGGAGAGGGGACGAAAGACGAATATGCCCGGGTTTGATCCCCGAAGAATGGAAAATCCTATCAAAGCCCGATGTTTAGCCAGTCGTCAGTCCAGAACTTTGTCAAGTGGCCATTTCTAACTGCCATACTCTCCTTTGAGTAGATAATATAGGCGAAGGGGCGAAGGAAAAGTCAACCCGCTTCACTATGTTTTCCTTTGTATACGATAGACCTGCCAACTTGATTGAGTAGCGAGAGTCAGTCTGCCAAAACCGAAGAAGGAGGGCCCGAACCTTAAAGAAGAGAAGGGAGTAGCGACGAGGAGTCCTTTGTCTCAGCGGGGGGAGGCGAAGATGAGAAGCGAAAGAAAGGGGACGAATGAACTGTTAAGCGACAGGCAAGGGCTAATGCAGATCATCCTGAAGAGGAAGTGAGCATATAAGCTGTGTGTAAAGCTGTTAGGCGAGGCGGGCCATCCTACTACGTAAAGAGATCCTACATCGGCTCTAATCCTACCAGAGCCCACTTCTAGAGATCCAAGGACCTGAGGCTACGAACTTAACGAAGGAATGGTGAAATAATAGCAGCTCAAGTCTCTGATCCCTAAGTTGCTTCGGGACCGGCTTTCAAATCCACTGCTGGTCGAAGCAAGAAAGCAGAAGAGAAAGATGAAGAAGAATAGGCTATTAAGTAAGCCCGATCAAAATAACTTACTTGATCGTACTCTGAGACTGTAGGTGAAACAACCGACACTTCCTTTTCGTCTCGAGGTATCACTGATTCTCGAAAGGTTGGATAGGGACTAATACAGTCCTTCTTCGACTTACGTCATCTTACGCTTCGCTACGCTTCGCTTTTACCTTAGACGAGTCTCTTATTAATGAGTCATTAGACGAAATGATTGTGAGTCAGAGGTTAACTCCTAGTAAAAGAAGAACGACGTGGAATGCTAATTTTTTTGGTACATAAATGGGGATTCTACAATCTCAAGCTTTCAATACCTAAGCTATCAGAAGCCAAGAGAGGCTGCAATACAGGAGGGGGAGCATCCAATATAGTGACACCCGCAACACTACCCTGTGCAAGATTTGCTAAGCAATCTGCACATTTGTTTCCTTCTCGCCATACATGGTAGAGAGATACCTGTAAAAACCCTAAAGAAGTCTTTTGCAATCCAACAACAGGTTTGCATAAATATGACCAGCAAAATCAGAAGCCATGTCGAGGAACATAACAGCAAGATTTGAATCAATGCCCACTACAAGTCGTGTTACTCCCATATGCTTTGCCAATAAAAGAACTTCCCTCACACCAATAAGTTCAGCATGTGACACAGAGGAACGGCCAATATTAACCAAGAAGCCACCATGCCAATTCCCCTGCCCATCCCTTATCAGACCCCCCACATATGCCATCCCCTGTGAGGCCTTCAGATAATCCCGCAAAAGTAGGAATGATAGATTCTTATGCCAACGTCTCGTCTATAGTTCGAAGTAGTGCTAATGATAGGACTCTGCCCAATAAGGAGATGCGGCGTAGGGATGATTGAGGAAATCAAGTAAAGAAAGTCTTTCCGTAAAGTTAACCGGCTAGGGCAGTAAATTAAGATTCTGATTCTCATGAGTATGAGTACTCAGAAGAGTAGTTTTCAAGAGCTATCGAGTTCGATAAGGCTTTCCTAGATGCTGACACAACGTCCCAAGATGTGAGACTGAAAGGATATAGCTCTTCTGACTTGTCAAGTTTGGATAGTAACTCTTTCGAAGTGAATTCAGTTGCGGACTCAGCTTTACCTTCTGCTGGTTTCTTTTCCTTTCCTCTGGTTGAAGAATGAGTTGCTTTCTTGGAATCGGTTCTTGAAGAGATTGGTAAATGGTCATCCCACTCGAAAGCTAGAGAACTGCCATTATCTTTTGTTGTTGAAAGTTAATCCTACTAATGCCCTACTTCCAGCTCCAGATCTCTCCTCTGCGGACTTGCAATCACTCTATGACATTTGAATTACCTTTACTGGTTCCCTTTACTTGGATGAACCTGAACTCGCTTTCTGGCCGTTGAGTAATAACCGAAGGTGTCTGGTCCTTCTTCTTGAACTGCTGATAAGGAAGACCCAACCTCAACCATAGACTCAAGGGTGGACTAAACTGCAAGACCTGCTTCGTATGATGAGATTCGTTCGGAGTTTGAGTCAATAGCTGCAGAGGAAATTGATTCACGACCGGTAGTGAGCCATTAATCCGCAAAGAAGGGTACGAGATAAGACTACAAGGCAGGGAAGGAATCTGCTTACCCCGGGGAGAGCTCTTCAGTCAGACTACTTGCTCAAGTTGTGGGTGGATCTTATTAAGTAAATCGGTTGGGTCAATCTAAGAAGCACACTTGGAGAGCGCAGTACACCGGAGAGTTGTATGCCGGGTTCGGGAAGTAATAGGGGATTAGGAGCCAAAGTATGATGAATGAAGAGCTTGCCTTTTCGAGATAGACAGTTACATAAGATAAGGTTGGTTCTTCAGGAACGAACCAGCAACAAATAAACTCACGAAAGAAATTTCGGATGATGTGGGATACCTTCATTCAAAGAATTTAAGACTCCTTTGGCGCTTCAACCTGTCCTCTCAGACCGTTTTCATGTCCCTCGGGCAGAATCCTCTGACCCAATCAAATCAATAACAACAGGAACGGGAGAGAAAGCAGCTAGTCGTCTTAGTGGAACCTCAAGAAGAAATAGGTATCCATTAAGCTATTAATCTTACGTTAGGGTTCCCATATCATGGAAAAGGCGAAAGAGCTTTAAGATAGGAGAACCAGTCCCTACGCTCCATCTCCCGTACCTTACGCTGATCAAAGTAGCCTAGAACAGTATGAATTCAATTGTCTCAACCTTTGAATCGATCTTAGGTGATCTAAGGTTACCGGCTCTACGGCCCCGCAGGGCACTACTGTAGAACTCTGTGGGCCCGCCACTTTCTCAATCGGAGAATTGTTGATCAATCCTTCTATTCCCAGTTCAATGAACTACTTCTCTTATGATATTTCTAAAAAACTAAAACAGGGCACCATAAGAGCTCTCCTTTATCTTCTGTCTGTTTAAGCAATGGTCTTTTCTCACCCAACTAACCTGTTTGAAGAGCTCCCTATTTATTTAGCCCTTGAGTCAGAGGTTGTTTCAGGATCTATCTCTGCCCTGACCTTTCGCCTAACAGAAAAGGGTTATCTTTCTTCCTCCCCTATTCATGAACTTCTGAGGAAGCACCTACTACCTAAATGGCTAACGATTAGCTAGCTTTGAGAGTTTGAGTTCTCTATTTCCAAACGACCATTAGGGCTTCGGTCATCTCGTTGTCTATTCGCTTTCCTGGGGGACAGGATTCTATAGTCTTGCTATCGATCAGTCTTAGATTGTACAAGGATTCGTTTCAACCCCGGGGTAGGAGCGCTAAAAGACTCTCTTCCGTATCCACTTAACCTGAATACAAAGTCAATTGATGAGTATGTTGATGATGCTTTTCTCGAATTGGTATTGACCATTGAACTAGGATTCTAACCTTTTCTTTCCTGTTGTGAGGAGTTTCGGGGGAGATGCTTGATCTCGTCAATTCTACGGGAAAGCCGTGAGAAAAGAGGCTTTTTATGTAATTAATGTTATGAGCCAATAACAATCACGCGAGGGGAGCTTATGTATATACTAGATCTCGATAACATTTTCCTCGGGTCCGTAGAAGGGGCCTGTCACCACAGTCGTTAGACAGAGACTCGCTCCTATCGTAAACTTGACCAGAGGCGCTTCAATTCTCATGTCGACCAGGAGTCGGTTTACTAGTCCAAAGAAAGAAGAGAGGTGATCAAGCAACTCCAGAGCTGACTATCAGGCACTTCACTAATCATGCTAATGTCAGGCTCTTCAAGACCTATGATCATGGGCAACAAGAAGTAGAGATTCATTAGGGGCATTATTAAGATCTCTCCTAACCAATCTCATCTCTGTCTCTTTGCTCTATACTCTGGACTGATTCTTATCCATCAAACTCCCCTGCTCCTTCGACAGCAAAGAGGTCGGATATCTCATCATGTTGGCTGGATGCTGAAGAACTAGAAAGAACAATAGGCTTAGACTTACTATTTTCATTGGGCTTAGCCACTACTTTCTCTTTAGAACCTCCTAAAGGCACTTGGGACTTCTGATTATTCTTCTTAAAAGTTTTATCTTGGCAAAACTGCAAGGCCTTGCTGCCATTATGTGACCCCGAAGCCTGCAAAGCTTCCTTCAAAGATTTTTCAACCTCCTGCCCTTTCTCATCAGCCTCTCCCTCCGGCTTCCGCAGTGGGTGATCTGAGCTGTCTGTCTATCCGTCATTCGCTAAACAATTATTTGGTTATGCCATTCCCGCTTAGCAGAACCTCTCGCTTTTTGCTAGACATGAAGGCAGGCGATCTTATTACTCTAAGCTAACTCTTGGTTCCTGATTCAACTAATCCCAATGGAAGCCCGTCAGCAAACCCGAAGCAAGAAATCTTTTCTGAAGTGGGAAGAAGGCGTAGTTAATTTCATTTCAATGAAGGGGAAGATGACAGTTGCACTGATAAACCAATATCAGTTCCAGGGAAAAAGTTTTGCCCTACGTCATACCTTCTTCTTCACCGAAAGTAAGTCGCTAAATCCCAACACAACAAATGTTGGAATGGGCTACGCATCACAGGGGCAGCTACGCTACTTCTGCACCTTCGGCTCTGTCCTTCTCGGCTTGTCTGAGTTTGATGTAAATCTTTCGGCATGGATTTAAAGAATAGACTGGTCGGCAGGAACTGAACTGGGTTTGATGTCAATAACAGGAGCCTTTTCCCGGCCGAAGGAAGGCGTTGACTCTGTTGAGTCCGTACTCCTTGGGACAAGAGCGGGGGTGGTTGTACCTGTTTAAAGGGCCTCCCCAGAATTGACATGATAAATAGTATATCAAGGTGCACTTAGCTTACTTCTGGTATGACACCGCCGGTTAGGAGAGCTTTCTTCTTTTCCGAAAGCCTAGCCTAATTCTACAAACTCCTCGACGGAACCTCTGGAAAGCGCCTACACCTACCTAATACTCGGTAAATCACTAGCCACTAGCTTAAGCCCTTTCTTCTTCTTAGCAATGCGACTTTGAATATCATTCTTCATCGCCTTACTCTCTCCTCAAGGTTTTCTTCTTCCAGGGCTGGACATAGATAGGGATTGGTGACAGTTAACCGCTTCCCCGATGTAGCAAGAGGATGGTCTTTGGACGATGGAAGGCTTTCAACTTTAGCATGGGCTTATGATCAGGTCAGGGGTCTCGCGCTTGAAGATCCTAGTAGTCCTTCCTTTCCTGTAGGATCATCCTATTCATATGTATGAAATGCTTCTATTCACATTTATTCCATACTTCTATATTCTATTTATTGATGCATCGTAGATAAACAAATGGTATTTGATGATCCGAGCCTTGCTCTCCACATCAGCCATCAAATCCAACGCATGTACCACTTTCTTTAGCCACGTAACGTCGATACAGAAGCCTTCTATCTAAGTGGCCTTTGCTAAGAAACTTAACATAAAGTATTTAGCAATTAAACAGGAGATAGAGGTCTTGTCAGAGCCCCACTTGGATTTGAGATGCGAACCGATCGATTGCTGAAGAAAGCGAAAGGTATTTAGATTAAAGTTCGCCCAATCCGCTTGATAGACCTAGGCAGATAGACGGGGAATGGACTGCTACGAAGAGAAAGCTCGTACTTGAGCGTGATGCAACACACTGAAGATTCGTTACATCGGAAAGTATCAGAATAGATATACACTCGAGAGTAACCTCCTAATGGTCTCTTAGCTGGACTCTTGAAGCCCCGCTCTAGAAAGAGAAAGAGTTCAGAGATTCTATTGCAGCACGACATGCAGACATGAAAAGAAAGAAAATACACACAGTATAACCTCATCTCCTCTGCTAAGATCCCAAGTGCCATCCTCTTTAAGGAGCTTAGCCCTCTTCCTATCCTAAACCTCCTAGAATCACAAGGAACGATTGTGATGGTTGATCTGGCAATTCAATTAAGTGATTTTTTAGTCTATCAAGCTGAAACTAGTAAGTCTAGGGCTTCAGGCCCTCTATTAGGGTACAAAACCGATTATCTTATAAAAAGGGGTTCGTGAATAAGATGTCCTGCGCTCGGACTTAGAGTGAGAGTGACCCCGATAAAGCGGACAACCTGGAGGGAATTCCTCACAAAGAGGAATGTATAATAGCCGGCGGGCTCCATTGCTTTCCTTCTCTGTCTGGCTATTTAGTAGGAGTCGCTAACGAGTGAATGTGTATCCGGCCCATTGCCGACTCGGATTTCCGTATCGTATTATATTGTTCTTTGTCTAAGTTCTATTTCTTTCTTGCTTTCAATGTGTCCCTCAGTTAGTGCAGTTGCTGGCCTTTCGCTTCTCACCTTGAATTGACTGAGACTGAGAGTCAGGGTGCAAGCCAGGGGATGTGGCTAGTCTTTGACTAAGGTTGATTCCAGTTTCTCTGGTTATTGATTGAGTCTTTGTCTTGCAGGAGTGATGTAAAACCTCTTGCTTGAGTTGTCTGTATTGGAAGTCTGGTAAGGGCGTGGAAAGCGTGCGTGACTATTAGCATGTCTGATTAGCAGCAACCAACCTGGCGCATCTTATTCTGAAAGCCAGCCTCTTGTTGACAGCTAGTGGCCTTATTGGCATAAAGAGAGAATGCCCGACCCGAAACTTAACTCGCTTAACTAGCAAGGAAGAGCTCGTCTATTAGCAGCTCCCAAGAACGACCAGATCACGCAGAAGTGAAAGCAAAAGCGAGAGCGGAAGAACGAAGGCTAAACCTCTCGGCAGCGGCTCTATCTTGTTTTGATACTGGGATGAAAGCTGTGATGTCTAAGTTGCTCACGATTTCCTGGTTTTGCAGCAAGGACTCCCCCATTTGATTATGGACCGAGGTAGAGATCGGTGATCCTCTCTATCTTTATTCTAGCCGCTTTGACTCTATTGTTTAGCTATAGCCCTTTCTTCGTCTATTCTTCATAAGAAATTCAATAAGTGTTGTCAGAATGGATTTATTAGATATTGAAAAGATCAATAAGGAAATGGCCCTGCTCGCCTGTACCATCAATGGATCTATCTACAATCATAGGTTATTTGACGAATCCATTGTGGCTATTTGATTGAGTTCTTTTCTCTCGATCGTCGGTCGGTGAGAACTGGATCTGAAAGAGAATCTCTCCGTCTGCCCCGCTTCAACAACAAGAAATATAGGTTTAGCGCGTCGCCCTACTTGTGCCCTTCGTGGAGCTGCTTTGTTGTGTTCTTTACTCGCCTGGGGCATCGTTCTCGCGGGATATCATTGTCTTTTACCGTTCAGAGACGGCTCCGTCACCTTCTTCATGCGAAACACTGGCCTTCTTCTCTTATGCTATTATTTCGGGGAGGCTTCTTGTTGACTTAGAAAGTGATCATTCTTTCGAATTCTAGAGGTGAAGACCACCATATGCATGGGTAGACCTCTGAGATGAACCGGCGGGAGTGAGATAGTTGGTAGCAGGTCCAGCCGAAGTAGTCCATTTACACTCTTATTTTCACATTGCCGAGAGGCCAATCGAAGAGTTGACAAGGTCGGACAGCTCTGTCGGAGTGAGATAGTAGGACCTTACTTATCCATTTAGTCCATTTTTAAGGGCCAATACCTATCGAGAGAACATACGTTGAATCGTTGTCACCGAGCATGCAGGGATATACATAAGGCTTTCGCAGGCCCTAAGAAAGTAGCGGCATAGGTACCTCTTTCAAGTAAAGAGAAGATGATACAAAAAACCTTTTCACTCAGCGACAGCCAAAGCTACTAGAGAAATCAGCCATCTATGACTATTAAAGTTCAGAAGAGGTAGAACAAAAAAGCAAGAACATTTCACACAAGCGCAGGTGTCGAATTAGAACCCGAAGCTTGAAGATTTACATTAGGTTGTTCAAGAGTAGTTAATAACGGCCCATGGGAGACACCAACCAAATTCCCCAGCGCGTATGGACGTCTTTCTTAGCTTAGTACCAAGATGGAACTAGCGCTAAAGTCCTTGCTTGTGCCAACAAAGTTAGTTGCAACCCTGGTTATTTTGCTCTTTGATGTTCTATGCGCTCTAGCCTTCAAATGAGCTTCCTATTTTGCTATTTGAGTAAGAACCGAAGTGGCGAAAGCGCTGTTAGTAGAATAGGCTGATTATCTTCCATTCCCGGATCCAGGGAAATACCTTTCATCTATTCCTTGAGCAACTCTATCTTCTCTTTCCTTTCCGACGAGCCGAGCCTAATCGGAATTCTAATAAGTTGGAATCCTGAGTTTAGTGGTAGGACTGGGGTCTAATCTCTTCCATCTCTCCTTGCGAAAAGGCAAACCTCGTTACTGGAATCGGCTCTTTATTTCTTTTCTGTTCACTCGATGGATACCTATTCATCCGCTTTCTATTCCTTGGGGTTGTTGGAGCAGAGATGACAGTCTTCTTTGTAGATAGACTGATGAGTCGAGTATATTTATTTCGAGGTCTGCCTGATGTTTCTGCGATCATAATACGAAATTCGTAATTCCTGTTTTGGAAGTTTGAGTGGTCTGCCTCTTTCTCATTCACGGGTTCGAGCATGAGTAGGAAATTCATATTCTGAGTTAGCCGTTGGAAGAAAGGCATGTCTTTACTTTAGGTAGAGCCTTGTCTTTTACTTTGACTTACTATTGGGCTCATCTACTTCGTCCCCCTCGCCTTCCTTCGTCAATAAATATCTACTCGTCCGGAACTGAATAAGATTTGGTGAACGAATAAAAAGGAAGATCGATCTGCATTAAGATTATCTTATATAAGTAGTTCATAATGTGACTCCCACTCTGCTGCTAAATCCTTTATTTAGTCCCGACTTGAGAATGGTACGCCCACCTCTGGCCTTTGTCCTTTGTTAGCCTTATTTATCCCCCGTTTCCCTTCGTGGTTGTGAATCGGAAAATTCGGAAGGGAAGGGTAATACATAGGATGGCTGGTCACTCTCACGACTCAAATGTAATGTGTTTACGAGTGGATTCATCCGTAGTGGATTCAACAAGGGCGTCACAGCTGTCTCAAATCGTTTAAACTATGCGTGATAGTTTAATGAGATAGCCTGAACATCAGCATATAGTCAGTTGCCACCCCTGTGAGGCCTTCAGATAATTACCCAAAAGCTGGCCAATTCACAATGTGATTAGTAGGTACGGCACCTCAAGAGTCATCTCAGTCATAGCCCTTCCTTTCCTTTAGTGAGAGGACTTCTACGGTCTTTAGTCTGGATATGTAGGAGAATCCTTATAGTAAGAGTAGGCTATCCATTTCCCTAGCGAGGTAAAGCAAGTTCTTCAGTAAAGAGACTTCCTTGAATAATAGAATAGCATCCGAGTAGAGCCCCTTTTTCTTTGTCTTTTTCGAGGATTTACCTTTTTACAACTGGCCTTACATCTAAGACTGCTAAGCTTTCTTTCCTTACTGGCTTGAGAGGACGGACTTGAGAAAATGAAAGAATAGAAAGAATAGCTCCTAAAACCCCTTAAAGTAGCAATTCGAATAGAAAGAGTTGAGTCAAACGAATGTTGCAGCAAAAGCAGCTATCCCAAACCTGTCTGAAACCTTGGAATGTCCCTTTTCTCTCGTTAATTAGGCGCTCTCGGGTATAGATTGCACGTGATAGCACTTGAGTTAAACTGTTGTTATAGCTGTTGTCTTTTCTTATGGGTTACAATCTCGTCTATTCACTTGAGAAGGACTAGAACCGGAAGAGCGATCTCCTTTAGAAGAAGGGGTTGTTTCAGGACTAGTTGATTTAGTCGATACCGTGTGTGTAAGGTAGCCAGCGTCAAGTGTAACCTCTCCCTAGCCTAATGCCTACTGGAAATGGGTATCTACTTTCATCTCCAACATCATGTAATAGAGAAAGAGAAAAGACTTCGACTGAGCTTAGCTCGAGAACAATAGAAGAATCAAGGAAGAAACCAGGCCTTAAACAAGCCCTCAAGACAGGACAGGAAACCCTATTCCAGAATCTTGAGAAGGAATAAAACCGAAAAGATATAACAAGTGAAACTCAAGTGCTGCTCAATCAATTAAAGCACTATCGATAGCCAATGAAAAGATAAGGCAGTTCGGGTATTCCCCATTCGGCAGAATAGCATCTGCAACCTTCATCGAAAGTAAATTGGGAGGTATTTCCCCAAGCACAGAGTCTATTAAAGGCCCTGAGCTTACCCACCAATCAGTCCAAAACTGAATTCGACGACCATCGCCCAGACGCCAACGCAACCCCTTCCCCAAGATTCCTTTCGTCTGGAGAATGCCTCGCCAAGTAGAAGAACTGACAGCAGGGCGTTGAACAGTAAGAAATTCATCATGGTCATTCATATACTTGCCACGCATGACCTTACCCCAAAGCGTATCTTTCCGTTCATGCATTTTCCAGCCAAGTTTTGAAAGCATGGCGAGGTTAGAATCTCTGGCTTGTCTAAGACCCAACCCACCATTAGTTTTTGTGCGACAAACTTTCTTCCAACCCACCAAATGATTTCTATTGGAGTCCGCCCTTCCTCCCCAAAAGAAGTTACTGTTGATTTGATCTAAACGATTGTACACCGAAACAGGCAAGAGGGCTGATTGCATAGTGTATAGAGGTATCGCATCACGTAAGATATTCGAAGGAAGATCGAAACTCCAAGTTGCTCCGCTCCTTTTAGTCAGGATGAGATAGATAGGAAAGGGATTAGCTGCGAGTGGGAAACCATACAATACTACTTTTTCAAGGATGCATGCAAGAAGACAGCAAGAAAGAGACCAAACAAAATAAGCCCAACAAACTGTCTTCAAAGAGCTTTAACGGACCAAACCCCAGAAAAAGAAATAAAGAGCCGATTCTATTAAGAAACTTTGGCCTATGCGCCCGTTTTCATGTTTTCCTCATAGGTTTACTCATCTTTAGAATCTGCTTCTAGGCCTTGAGGATCCCTCTCTTAAGATAGAAGGAATTCATCCCAAGTTGGGAAGGTGCATAATATTGTAGTGTAAGCACTAAGATTGGTCTTCAAGAGCTCAACTCAATAGGTAGAGTCAGTGCCCCTTGACGTTGCGTGTCGGGTGCCTTACCATTCAATCGGCTATGGAGGGAGGTTTCAGCAAGCGGGTAACCCGATGATGACTAGTCAAAACTGAATACAGATTTCTCAGGAGATGAGAGTTCTTCTTTTAAATAGAATCGGTATTTAATTCAAGTAGCTGATCGAGAAAGCGTTCAATATGTTCGTTCAGAGATGGTCTATCCCCTCTTGCTAATGCCTTCCTAAAAGAGCTATAGACTTTACTAGTATGGAACGGGGGAGGTGAGACCTTTCCTAATCGTAGTTTCATTACTTATAGTGAAATCCTAAATCGAGTTGCTTTACGCTCTGAAATTTTAAAGGACAGCTGCCATCATTGAGGCAGGAGGGGCTCACGAACGGGAATAGCTATAGGAGGTTCTTCTGTTGCTAGCCTTCCCTAATCTTTCTTCGATTATTCTATTTCTAAAACAGTTTCTAAGTAGAGGGATTAGCAGGGCGGGTACAGTCTCACTTCATAATCTTTCCTTTCCCACCGATTGATTGTGAAATACAGATAGTGGAATTTCGACCAGTAAAATCCCTTAACGCGATTGAGGGACAAGGAAAAGAATCAACTGAATATCCATTCCCAACTCTACAGGCTTTCTATTTCTATAATAAATTCTTGATGCTGCATTCTCAGATCGAGATTCCTATTCTTCGGAATTCAATACTTCTTCTGCGTCCTCCGCTAATTCATCTTCAGTTGGAGAAAAAAGGGATGCAAATGCAGATGAATAGCTCACTAGCGAGTTGAGGGATTCAGTTTAGGGAAGAAGAGTGAAATCAAATACCCAATCAATAAGAAATCCCTAGCCCAAGTTTCTAGAATTGATTCCTTTCTACCCCTTCTAATTAGGTGGAGGTCTTGAGGATACTTATCCAACTAGATAGCTAGCAAAGGAAAAAAAGCTTAGCAGGAGGTCTTTTCGAGCCTCTGATTCACCTATAATAGGGTCTTTAGTCGTTCCTAGCCCAGACAAGCCCGATTGAGCTGATCGATACATCACTGATTTCTTTGCGGATTATAGGTAAACGGTTGGTTCGGGTACGGTTAGTGCAATAGCTGAACATTATTAGAAACGAATAACCTATCCTCAAGAAATATCGTATAGAAATGGAATTAATTTAGATGAGTGATTTATGTATCTATCTTCTAACCTTAGTTCAAGAAACTAGCGCCCCAGGTACCTTTGCGAAGGTAGGGTAAACGTCTGGTGTACCATCGGATTAGAAGAAAAGGTCATTACTATTTCATTCAGCTACGATGGATTGATGAATGTCTCTATCTTTTGAATTGAGATCCACAAGCTAGCGCCCACAGTGTTTTCACCTTGCGTAGACCTAATGGGTCTCGTGAAAGCCGGTCTCCGTCTGGTGTACAATCGATTTTCATAGGTTGAAACAATTCAATTATCCATCGAATGGTCAGTATAACTTAGATCCGGGAATGAACGAAATAAAAGAGATAGTCTCATAGGCTGAGGAGTAGGGGAATGTTTCACTCTAGCTCGAACTCCAAGGCTCTTACTCTTTTGAGTTGATTATCCAACAGCGAGCGCGCTTAGAGGGTAAGAAAATACACTGCCATTCATTACTCAAGAGAAGAGATCTTACTCTCAATGGAGTAATTGCGATATGACCTAGTAACAAATGGAAAAAGAAATCGTTCACTTGGGCCCGTAAAAGTAACCTCATTCATTTCGTACTCTGAGCCTGCAGGTGAAATAACCGACACTTCCGATGAGCCCAGCATGACGACTTCTTTTTATTCATCTGTTCTGGTTGAATAGGACTCTACAGCTAAATCCTTATACCAGCTTCATAGCCGAAGAAGTTTAAGGTACTATTTTATTTAGTCCGCCCTTGGGTAATCCGAAGATAAATCTGGTTTTTCCCTTGAGTCAATAGCTGAAGCTGCAATTGATGCACTCACCTGCTAGTCAAGCAGCATAAGCGCTAACCGGAAAGGAAAGAGGGAGAAATAAAGGTTGTGGCTCGACATACCTATAGGAAGGGTTTTCGCCTAGGAAGTTTGGCTTCTCAGAGCCTTTTACTTTTGGTACGGTTATGAGGAAGTCGGTTGACTGGCCTGGCGTAGAGAATGGGTCTCATTGATTGTCGCTTGAATCGACCTCTGTAGGTAATATCGTTCATAGTCTCGCTGACCGAAGTCTATGGGTATGTACTTTTTTACCGTACCTCGCTTTGCGTTCTCTTCTTCCCGTTCGTTTTACCCCTCCTACCTCACTCTTTTGCTTAGCAGCGAGTGGGAAACCAGTTCTCAGAGCTGATGTATATGAGGAATGGCTGTCTAACGTGGTTCCAGTAGTCAAGAAGAAGGAGTTCAAGAAGAAGCAACTATTGAACGAAGGGCTTCTGGTAGTGTATAAAGCTAGCCTTCCTGTAGCGGCTTGAATACCTATTCGTACTACGTACGCTAATCAGATGCTTATACCCGAAAGCGAGTTAAGTGATTGAGTCCTATTTATTGGTTCTAGCATGAGGTATTCGCTCAAGCAGATGCATAAAAAGATACAGCAGTCAAGTCAACAGAGAATCCAATAGAAGCAAGATCCGACTTTCAATCGGGAAAACATCAAACTGATATTTCAGCAATCTCTTCTGTCTCCGCCTTTGAGCATAAAGAAGGAGCGGAAGTAGCCCATCACCAAACTCTTCAGTAGGGACATCCCTCCTAGTCCAATCTCTTACAGGGGCTTAGCACTAATCGCTGGCTATTCAACCGGTCAAGCTGAATCCACTGAAACTTCAGATGGATGTTCAATAAGCGCCCTATCTTTCACAGCCGAGGAGTTAAATGTTCTAATTTCGGGCTCAGGTATAAGCCCAAGAAAAAGAATGGTTGAGGACGTGGGACTTTACGAAGGGGCTAGTTGATAATCTACTCATTCCGCCAGCCTATGAGCTACAAGCTCTGTCCAAGACCTGGAAGTCTTATCCCTTGATTGCAATGTTCTTTGACCACTGATTGATGATTTCGTTACCTTAGCCTTTGATGAGTAAGCTCCGTAAGCCAGCTCCATTTATATAATATAAAAAAGGTATGCTAGTGGATCGGTCTCTTGTGTACTGCTTTCAAGGCTTGGCTAAACTGAGCAGGAAAGTTGAGATAAGAGACCTGGCTTGAAACAAGCTCCTACTCCTAAGCTACCTCGGGCATGACTATCTTAATTACCTTATGCGTGTCGGGTGACTATAATACGCGAAGTTAGAAGTACCTGGAGCTCTCCGCTCTTTAGCTGGCTTGAGAACAGCGACTAAACCCTTTTCCCCATACGGTTCTTTCTCAATGCCAGTAAAAGGATTTACCTTCTTTCTGGTTTCCAAAGCTGCTTTCTCAGCTCGAGTTTCTCTTGCCGAAGCAGAGGAGGTATAGCGAATAGGCTTAGCTGCAGGCCCTTAGCTCATTAGCTCTCCGCTCATAATCCTAGAATCGATAGCTGAACGAGAATCCCCTGCTTGAAAGAGCTAAACCCCTGGCAATAAAATAAAGAGCAAGAGAATCTCTCCTCTAATAGCTAACTTCCTAACCGACGAATCTATGTACCACCTGTTCCCGAAAGGGTGTCAGGGCCTAAGCTTTCCTTGCAGCTAGTTCAATCCTAAATCGAGAAGCAAGCGCCTCCCGTTCAAATAGGCAGCAGCTCGTTAGCCTAAATGAAAGTCAGCTCCTTAGACAGTTCGTCTAAAGGAATTGGTTAGCGAAGTAGGTGAGTAGGATTCATAGTTCCCAGAAAAACCGATAAACCTGTAAGCTGGCCAATTGCTTTCACTGCTTTGCTTCTTCTTGATAGCACAGGCTCAGTTCAGAAAGATAAGAAGTAAAAAAGGAGCTATCTCTGCCTTAGGATTCCATTCCAGTTGACTTGTTTTCTTGTCTGGATCATGAGAAATTAGCCCTTCACCGAGTTAAGGGATTGAGCTTCAGACTCCTTGCTAGGTGCGAAGCCGGTCTTGCACACTTCAGAAAGAATGACTTCAGGAAGAGTCAATGGGGAATCTAACCCAAGCAATGATCTAATTATGGTTGCCACTGTTGACTTGATCAATGCGACTAGAAAGCGAGTTATCGGACTCTTTCTTGGTTAGGTCTTGAGGTATTGGATTTCTTTCTTTTTGTATCTCACGCGAATTCAAGAGACAAAACCCCTCTGATCAATCTAGGGGAGAGAGTGGGCTATAGGCAATAGCACACGACCGGATAATGTAAGCAATAGAGCCTTTGAAACCTATGCTCTAAAGCAAGCATTTGAGCAACGAGCTATAGGTACTCCTTCCCTTCCTTAAGTGCCGGAAGAACACTTGAAGAAGTGAACATCATCGTCCAAGCGGAGAAGTTATGTGAAACATGACTCGAGGAGTCCAACTCCGATGTTAACTTAGCACAAAGCCCGGTCTTTTTGGTATCCAGTCAAATTCCTTTAATAGAATTCATTCTAAACTAAATCGTTAAACAAGCTTTTGCTGTTATATAAGATGCACGATTTCAATATCAATAAGGCAATTCATCCGCTGTCTTCTTCGTAGCATCGCTACTCCTTCGTCGCTTCGCTACTTAGCAACGCAACACCTTTAAGTATTTATTTTTATTAGTTGTTCTTCTTTAACTAACTCTTTTATGAGTATCGATTCGAGGATGGATTATGGGACTATCAACGTCCCTTCCGCGGTATGAGAGCTCTCCCATGGACATCTTCCAAGAGATGATTTATCCGATGATTAGGTCATTACCCAAGCCATTAAGTAGGAATCGAACTATGATCAACTCAGCGCTCGCATCAGCCTCTTTGCCTATTGTCTCCCCGCTAACGCGGCCCTTGGTCGAGATTCAACAATCAATGTTGCACTTGTCAAGACTATCTATATAGCGAAAGTGCACCGCTGTTATAAGGCACCGAGTAGTTCTTCTTAGAATAAGTTATTCTCGCCTATGTATAGGCACACCTCTACCAATCGGAAAAGTTCTATTCGCTGCTTTTGTTGAAGAGTCAGCCTGAACATAAGCATATAGTCCCACCCGCGGGGAAGTAAGGGGTTTTCATACATCGAGCAGTTCCGCACACACAAAGACAAGACCGAATACACATGGAAACGTTCAGAAACTATTCCACGAATAGCATCATTAAATAAAAGAAATTCATAAAGATTTGGTTGTTGCTTAGGCACGGCTAGCGGGAAAGAAAGACCTTTATTCTCCTGTCCTCCCAAAAGGAATCTACAATTAGCTCTATCGATGTCCTCAACAACACCTTTGGGAAAACAAGTAGATAGCATAGTGTAAGTAGGAATGGAAGATGTTACCGAACTAATCAAAGTAGCTCTGCCAGTTCCCCTCTCGCTCAATTCCCAGAGTGAGTAGGAATGAAAGCTCTCCAAATTAGCCTCAGGGCAGTCTCGCATAGGATGAATCGTGTTTTCCTCTGGCCCTTTCCCTCTTGAGAACCCCGGCTTTTGAGTAATCCGAACGAAGTAAGAAGCTCCCTGCCTCCATTCCCACTTTCACTCGAGCCTATGAGCTATAGGTAATGTGACTCCCACTCTGTCTGCTGCTAAAGCCTTTGAAACCTATGCTCTAATAGTCTATATTGATTGAATAGTGAAATGTGGAACTGATAGATTGGTTAAAATGGATGTATTATCTTCACTCATATCAGCAACCCAATCAGCAGCTCTGTTAGTAGAATTTGATGACTTTGATTCCGAAGATAGATAATAATTCTCTTGCGCAACGGCAGACGCAGAAGTGAAAGCAACTTATAAGGCAAGGCCTCCTTCTTTGAAAAATGGTACTAAGCCTCTTGATTCAGTACGTTCCTATCCCCTAGTCTACTTTGTTGAGTGAGACTATGAAGCCAATTCAATGGCTAAAGTTGTTTACAGGAAAAAGTAGTTTCTTGTTTGGACTGGGAATGCTACTGACTTAATACAATCAGCTCCAGGAAGAACACCCGGGTATGCTAACCACATTTTCTGAAATCTAAAAGGGTCTACGAGCACTGTCCATAGGCTCTGACAAGACCTGAAATTGAAGCAGAATAGGACAATGATCAGAGAATACTTGAGGTAGATCTTTTACCACTGCCTCCGGATACAATAAACGCCAATCTGAATTTTCCATAGCTCTATCGAGCCTCTCTTTAACTAAGATACCTCCCCTAACACGTCCTTGCCAAGTCAAACTCGGCCCTTGAAATAAAAAAATCCATGAGGCTGCAATTGCTAATCATCGTATTAAATCTCAGTCGGATATAGTGCAAAAGCTTACTCGATGTATCTATTAACGTGAGATCCTGATCGTCTTCCTAAAGGGAATGAAATATTGTTTTCTTGCTTGTCTGGATCTAGAGAAAAAGCAAAAGTATGATTTTCCTTCTTTAACTTTCGAGTTTCTACCCCTTCTGCATTAAGCTACGGAAAAGCGAGCCTCTAGTCTGATAGGTATAGGTCCGGTCCTGAAGCCCGCTAACCAGCAAGCAAGAGAGAAAGTATCAGGCGCTCCCCGGGCAATCGAGTTAGATGCGTCCGCCGAGGTCTTTTCAAAGCGTTTTCCCGTCTTTTATGAACGCTTTCCCTTTTCCGTTAAGAAATCTCATTTTTCATATTCTTCCTTGGATAGCTTATCTGCACAGAAATTGCCTTCTCAGTTTATGGAAGAGGAAGAACATCCCTCAAAAGCATCCAAGTAAATGAATCACCTCTTCTTTCGTGTGTTCTTTCTGTTCACCGGTCATGTGGAAGTGGTTTTTACATCCTTGCTATTGAGCTACTGTCCGGATTGGCTTTGTCTATTGTATTGGTCTTCCCTGGGATAGCTTCCGTATGACTCGTTGATTCTCTTCGCTTTTGAGTTAGCCTTCTCTAGCTTGAGAGATTCGATTGCTTACATCTTCGTCCCCGAGAAGAGATATAGAAAGACTGGCAGCTTATGATAATGCGATGGGAAAAGCCCTTAACTTAACAAACCCCACGGGCTAAACCATAAACGATAGGGTCAGAAGATAGAGCATGATTTCAAGGACCGGGATTGGGAATTACGAATTGCGTATAATGATTGCTTCCTCATCTGGAATGCCTGTCGCTAATAATAGTTTTTTGTGAGATAAAGCAGCTCTTAAGCAACGGTTTGCGCCTAGGAAGTTTGTTTACTTGGGGAATTTAACCCCATCAAACCCGATAAACGAAGGATTCGACACTTAAGCCTTAGAGGTGCAGTTGTTTTCGTGTTCTTTCTTCCGAATGCCAATCTCATCACTGTCATGGGAAAGATGGATGGAGGGTACGGATCCAACCAAGAAACTACGGACGGATTCGATTAAACATAGAATTTAGATTCATTCTGGTTGAGATAGATAGCTCACCCCACGTACTAAAGCATAAACATCGGATTCCCCGTAGCTACTTGATTCGGATGATGTTTGAGATTGCTTTGAAGACCGGAACCTCTAAAAAAGGGAATTTATTCCTTCCTGCCCAGAGTCAGAAAACTAAGACAAGTAAACCATAGACCGATTCAAAGGTCTTTCTTGGAAGAGATGCTAGAATAAAACCCGAAAGCGAATTACCACTAAATCCCATCACCGAAGCTAGCACTTCATCAAAGCTAATCCGAAGCAGCACCGGGATTGATTGCGAATTACGAATAGCGTAGAATGATCACAGAAAGAGCAGGTAGGCGCTTTCCATTTCTTCATACCCAGCACGCCGCACTCTTGCTTGCCTTTCTTTCCTTCCCTTAGAAACTGAAGAATTACCGCAGCAGACAAGGAAAGCAAAGTAAGTCCGATTTTGCTCTTGGAGTAAGCTGAATAGCACACGAGCGTTGGTTAAGCGCTTGCTTGAACAGAGCTAATTCTAGAGAATAATAAGAAATCCTATTCTAGGTTGGCCAACTCTAGAATGAAGTCAGGGTGAAGAGCAGGGTTCTGAGTTACCAATCTCTTCTATATCACTTGCGTGAACGGGCTCGGGATTTATTATTGAATCTGCTTGAGCGAATACCTCTTATGCATCTGCTATCGAAGGTGAGCTATCATACTCATCCATTCCCAACTCTAATCCCAACTCGTTAGCCAGTAAATTAGCTCCGAGCAACAGGTACTCCTTCCCTTCCTGTGTAGCCTAGCCTTACATCTCATATTCAGTCAGATAGAGATTATCTAGTTTTGGTGGTTGCCGGACCTAAGATCCTATATAATTTAAATCTCGTATCTGTTCTCCGGTCGGTCTTTGTCTGCCCTGCCTGATTCAAGTAGGCCTCCCTTCCATCCCGTCCTTTCCAAACTTAGACTAAAAAGCAATTAAGAGAATACAGATTGGTTCGGGTGCATAGCACGCCCCCTTCTTTTCCTTCTCATCAGCTTTTTGGCAATTTTTCCCACCTCGACTCAATAGAAATTCCATCGACAGGGGAAAGCGAGAAGAAGTGAGAACCACCTCGTCTTTCCGGATCACCCAATCCCCGGTAGGATTTTCTAAATTATTAACTGCTGTATCTTCTTCCATCATATTATCTAAGGCATCAAATCGTGATCCCCTGGGCATCATTGGCGCCAACTGCTTCCTTGGACCAAAATAGGGGATGCTCTTTTTCCTTATTCAGCACTTGAATCTGGTCATCCTTTCCCATTGATGAAAGCCGATAATCCGGAGGAAGTTACTCGTGAAAGCGGTTCCACCATCTCTTTTTGTGCACCACCCGCACCTAGCCCTTCCAACCTTATCTCGTATCCTTCTTGACAACCTGAAAGACAAGTCGTTCACTCCCGAAACCAAAGGAAAAGGCTTGAAGAGGGAAAAATGACTTACTGGAATCCTTAGTTTATCGGTGACGAATATGAATCTCAAGCTGTTTCAACCACCTGCTTTTTGCCTTGAGTCTAGATTGCTCTTGTTTAATTGTTATAGCTTTTCGGCAACTAGTCTTTCTTATTAATCAACAGGTCTTGCGAGCCTATCTATCCACGGGGTTTTCAGATTCTCCTTCTCTCGGGGTTTGAGATTCATGATTAAATTATGAAACTCGACTAGCCATTCTTTCTAGTTCTTGAGAAACTAACTCTATCGATGATAAGGAGTTAAGCTTTGAGTCTTTATCGAATGAACCCTTATTGTTTGGATACAGCAATCAATCCATTGAGTACGATTGATTGTCTGATGGGGCCCGAAGAGGTAATCCCCTTAATGACCTCTGAAGCTATTGAAGACTGCCTCTCCTCATCGAAGAATCATCTAATCATTCCCGAACGATTTACCTATTGAAGAGAAAAGAAAGCCCCTACAGATTTTTCAATCAGACAAGGAATTGGTTTAGAAAGGAGATACTAGACAGCTGCTGAACCTTATAACCGTTCGTGTGCCATTAGCGCTTTAGCTTATGGTTCGATTCCTTATCTCTATAGAAAGATAAGTAGTTCGGCTAAGCGAAAGTAAAGGAATGGCCTAGCAACACAGGACGGACCTATAGCTATGAGGAATCTCGGGTATTCCCCAAAGAAAGAAAACAACTAGAAAATTGGCTACGACAATTCAACAGCCAAAGTTGTTTTAGGGTTTAGAGTTAATTCAGGGGAGGACTGCTTAGAAGAGTACGTTAGGAGCTGAGCCTACAGGCGAACAAGCTGACTACCGATTCCGCGGCGAACATGACACACTAGAGTATTCCCCTACGCAGCGAACTTGTTACCCCATTGGAGCGGAGCGGCGTTAGAGCTGTAATATAGTCGCGGTGAAGTCACTATTCCGCGGTAGCTAAGAAGTAAGTGAAAAATAGTAAACGCCGCTAGGCGATACGTATGGTTCCGAGTCAATACACGGGCTGCTAAGCTTTCTTTCTAAAACCTTTCCTAAAGGATCAAAGCGATTGCATCGGAGAGAGTAGGGGAACTTAGGCTACCACAAGGCAAGACCCATTTCGCCCGTCACACCAGACAATGCTACTGAAACGGCGCCGGTCAAGGCGCAGCGCTTTTCCGAGGGCTCATTCTTTCCCCACGACCATCCTAAAGAAGGTGGTCAGCAAAGGAGAGGCGATTGTTAACCAACTATCTAGCCTTTTACCATTAAAAACGGTATGCCAGTTTCGTAGAGAAGTTCTATGACAAGTAAGGTAATGATGCTTTGGAATCTACCGCAATTGATTCCTAGTCCCAAGGGTTTGTGACGTAGTAGGGATATTCTCAATCTAGCCGAAGACTCGATCTGGCTTATCAGCTTTCTTTTTTGACAAGATCGCTTCAAGGTGCGGAGGATGTGATTAATTCGTTTTCTTCACTACCACGGCATTCGTCGACAAGATCGGCTGTTAAAAGCTGAGGAAATTAACTCTTCTAAGAAATCCGATATCTTGAAATAGCCTTTTATTTAGCGCATGTGACAATCTAAGAGATCTCTATACGTCCGAACTAAAAGAATCAGCGCTTATTGAACATCCGGTAGTGTATTCAGCTTTTCCATCGGTTATAGATCCAGCATCCCTTGCGGATTAGGAAAGAGTCAAACCCGTCCTTGTTCCAATGGATAGAAAGTCAGCTGCTCTTTCCGACGCCTCGGTGAAATAAATAGACCTTTCTAACAGACCTGGCTCTTCAACCGGGAAAGATAAGAGCTCTGAATCGTTAGTAGGCGTCAGGCCAGCTCGTCAATACATAGCTATCAAACCCGACGACTTGTAAGAGGATGCCCCATAATGTCTTTTCGTTGCTCCGCTGAAATGACCGACCTTTTACTCGAGTTGGAAAGGTTTTGTTTGATTGGGTAGTTTAGTCTATCCCCTGTGCAGCTAGAAAAGGCTAACTCATCATCAGCTACCGATGAAGAAGAAGGAATAGCCGTGCAACTAGATCCTCACTATGACACTACCACTCACTGAAGACCCTATTTCAGACTCTGAGCCTGTAGGTGATGCGCTTTCTTTCGCCCCTGGCACGAAGAAGGCTAGTTAGTTGCATCGATCTTGCGTCTTGACTCCTTGAGGTTTCTCTGCTGAATATTCATCTATACGAATTATACGAATAAGAAAGACTAGAATCCTCCGAAATGCCTTACCCTTTCTTCGGCTCGTACCTTGGATTACGAATTTCATCTGCCTGCATCTGCATCCCTGGAATTTGCTTCCTAGTCGTGACTGGAACCTTACCGAGATTCCTCTTCTACTTGTTTGCTACGCTTCGCTCTTATTGAGGACGGAGGGCTAGATTGGATATTTGGAATAGGGTATTGCACACCGCCCATTTCTATATGGGAATGACGGGCACTCCATCTTAAGATGCCGAAGCCGAGGAAGAAACTTCACCATTTACTTCAGTCTCAACTAGACCTAAACCCTTAACTAGCTATCTATTCCTTGAGAACCAAACAAAGAATCTACTGAATTCATTGCCGAAGCAAGGCGCGTTTAGCCCTTTATCTGCATACTTTCCCATACACCGCTTCGATTGTGTGCTACCCAGATTCTTTCTTTAAGCCGAGCAAAAGGAGCTCTCACAAATAGAATTTTAGTACCACGGAGAAAAGCTATCTGGATAAACAAGATAGGGATCGCCCGCTCGGCAACGCTACCTTGGGAAGAGACAAAACACTATAATATAACAATAACAACTCATATTTTAAAAGCTTTTTCGATATATGAATATGAACAAGATTACTATGGAAGAGTTGGTGAACATTGTTTTGACTCTGAGCTCTAAGATGACTAGCATGAATAAGCCAGCTTCAACACCACCTAGACTCTTAATCATAGACAGACTTGCACTGACCTCAACATAAAAGGATGAACCTGGTCTGTCTATTTGTACGCATTGGCTTAACTCACCCCTAAACCCTAGACACTGCAAAGAACACATAATGAAAACTGCCTGGTCAAGGCTTTACAAGGGAACGAGAAAGGGGTTTGATAAGAAAGAGTTTGGGAATGTCCCGCTTAGTTAACATCGAGTTTGGAGTGGGGGCAGCATGGATACGAGACTAGTGATTGAAGTGCAGTTTGGAATCACATTGTGGTTTTCTATCTGAAGATTACCAAATTGGAGAATCACCAAGGCCTTTCAGCGATTTGACGCGCCCCCCCTAAGCTAGACGCTTTACTTACCTGACCTCAAAGAGAATAGAATGAGTCGCCCTAGCTCTTACTAAGAGTTTGAATTGTTCTGTAGGATAGTAGGGAAAATGAATTGCATTAGTGCGATTTGGCTAGTGGAATCGCCCAGCGAACAAATCGCCTCCTTGCTATCTTAAAAAAAAAGCGGACCCGCCGCGCGAATCGCGTCTTCGATCTTGCATATATATATATCAGCAGCACCACTACGGAAACGAAATCCCCTTAGTTCTGTGAAACGTTCTGTGAAACAAAGCCAAGCCTTTTCCGCCGCCCGCCTTTCCCTGCTTGAGACTCTTTTTTATTAGCCTAGTCATGAACCACCCTGGTTGGGACCATGGTCTACCCAGCAGTGCTTCATATCCTCCTTGCTCTTTGTCTAAGATTAGACTAAAAGTACCAAACCAGGCATCCTTTTTTTTTGTTTTTTTGGCTAAGAAGCCCGTAGGTTGTACGCCAGCCATACGTAGCTTGAACTGTGATGGCCGCAATGCTTAGCTATTGTCGATCTCCAAGAAGGACGCCTTTGGTTGAATGTTCACACCTGATCCACCATCTGCACTTCCTACAAAAACTCCCGGAGATTGAAACAGGAAAACAGAAATTGTAACCTCCCGGTCTGCTGTAGTCAGCCTCACGGTGTGCCTGACTGGCGAGTCTGCCGTCTCCACGACTTTCCCTTTTGGGGGCTACTCCTCAAGCCTTCGAGTGCCGATCTTCGCTTGGGCCGGCTCCGAGGCTCTACCCCGGCTTTTCATTGGTTCCTCCCCTGGGCCCTTTATCGTATCGCGCGCGCATCTTCAAGCAATCGGGGGGGCCGAGTACATAGACGAGGCGGTCCCGAGAATGAGAGCCCATTTCCTCGTGCTCTGGAACTCCTTAACTTCGGTTGAACAAAAAAGGTTCAATCTTGTGAAACCGTAGCGTAGGCGAAACCTGGCAGCCCGCCCAGACCCAGAGTTTGACCTTCTCCGGCCCTGGCAGGTCTTGTAGAGCCAGCACTAGAAAGAGGAGCATCCAATGAACACCGGTAGATAAGTAGACTGCGGAAAGACATCCCAGGGAACAAGCAAGCCCGTCTTTTCGGGTGATGGGATTTTCCAGGAAAGACAGCTGGCACAAAAGCAACTCGACCCGGGGCAGAGTCGAACTAAGAAGATTCGGAGTAATGAAAATAAACCTAAGAAAGCAACTGAGCTGAGGCAAGATAGCTATCATTTCAACTAGAGAAGAGATGCCATTGAAAGTAAAGAGTTCATTAGAGACATTCTCTCACATAGGCAGAGAAAAGAAATAAGGAGATAGAATCAAAGATGGAACTACCACTAATGAGGGTACGAATGAGCTCTTTTCATGCTTTTTCGGGCAACTATTCTAAATGAAAGACAGCCCTTAGTCCCCTTTTTAGTTTAGTGCTATTTCTTATTTTCTTCCGTATTTCCCCCAACTTGGGTGGCTCGAAACGTGGATCCAAGACATAGATTTGCTTCTTTTTCTTCTCGGGCTTTTTTTGTTTCTTCGCGGGGAAAGAAAGCCGATAAGAGTAGTACCAAAGACAGGCCTTTTGAATGGTGAGTAGTTCTCCTTAGTTGGGTTGCTTCCGTGATAAGGGGGTCGGTGCGTGCAGACGTCGGTTCTATAAAAAGTGTCCTCACCGCCCACGCTGCTTTGATGTCAGAACAAAGCTTCAATGCGTAACCCGCCACCTGCTCGGGAGAAGAGAAAGAACCCTCCATTACCCGCTCACTAACCTTGCCTGCCCCCTTCTAGCTAGGAGAAAGAAATAGTTGCGACTTTTCAAGGCTCACTTTAGCACCCGATGCATGGGAAAATTCATCCAAGACTCTCTTAATAACGTTGGCTTGATCCTCTGTGGCTCGACCAAATAAGAAAAGGTCATCAGCTTTGAATAAATGAGACACACCCGGTCCTCTCTGCCCAACATATATGGGCTTCCAATTCCCTTGCGCCAAATGCTATAAATGCTAAAACAGAGATCTCAAGATCAGCTCTTTTTTTTTGGTACATCTGAGCGGTTAAAGACCGCTTAACTAATAATGGCCCTTGGCCGAGCAACACCAATGAGATCCTCCTGAAGCAATCGATGAAGAGTACCGGGCGGCTATCCTTGAATTCCTTTCCTAGATAAGCTATCCTCCCTAGGCTCCCCTAAGAAGCTTTCAAGTTTAGTTGTCCAAGCTCTTATTCTTATACTTCCAGCGTTTAAGCTTTCGATGGTTTCTATCCCGTCGAGCCGTTACCCTTAGTTCATTCCGTACGTCTGTGTATGTGTAGTAGTAAGTCATTGTCTTATACGTCCAAAACTATTCAAGTAAGTAGCTCAGGGGCCTGTGTGCCTTGTTTCCAAGATCCGGTGGATTGCTTTCCTATTTCCTATTCCCTCGGGCTTTAAGTTTCAGATGGAGGGGCAGTCTTAATTCATCAACCAAAGATGAAAGTAAGAGAGGCGATTATTCATCAGTTTGAGGCCTTAGACGAGAGGGCTATAGACCAGTTTCCCTCATAAAGAAATGCACCACTTTCACAGACTGGACTAACAGATGTCAGATCCTAGGAAATTTCCCCTTCTCCGACATAGACCCTCTTGTCCTTTTCACTGGTTGTACAATGGGCAACTTGACTGTTGAATGAAATAGGAAGAGAGCACTCTGAACAGAGGAAGGTACAAACAACCAACCTGAATGCTGCCTATTGCCTATGCGGATAGAGAGAACTGGGCGTGTCGATAACGATAAAGCTGATGTATGAGAGTTCCCCCTACCTTATGTCTAAATACGAGAAGTAGTATCCTACAATCCTAGCTTCATGAGGGCATAATCAATCTTTCATCACGCTCACTGGGATCTCGCTTGGAATAGAACCCTATCGCGAATAGGAGAGGGAGCCTAAGCAAAAACTCAGACAAGTTTAAGTCCAACTATCAGTCTTCTCTCCTCCGGGTAGGAGTCTTTACTATTTATATCGAGTGTGAGAAAGAAAGCGCTTAAAGGATATTCCCTATATGGAATATTCTCTTAGTTGATAAAGACTAAGTAATATATATATATAAAGCATCTTGCCTCTTTGATTCCCTGCCAGACGTAATACCTTCTCAGCTGCCTTTCCCTGAGTAGTAGGAGACTCGCTCTACAGAGCCTTACTGCTTGGGATACTGTCCCATAAATGGGAATAGGTCCCTACGATGGAATAGGGTCTCTGCCAACCAGTGAGCTGTGAAGCGGCCTTCCTTCGCGACAAGGGTACATAAGAGGCTTTCACCTTTCAACGCTATTTCTTTCCATCGAATGAGTGAAGGGAACGGGTTCAAGCCCTAATCAAAAGTCTCTCTTTAGCACTTCTCTGTACTAAGCTCTATCTTACAAAATCAAAGTCTAGTAATTGCTTTTTCTTTTCTGTTTGATTGGGCTTAAGCTTTGTCGGGACCTTGAATCGAGAAATAGAAGGGCTACTGGTCATCGCAAGAACTAACCCCACGAAGACCTCATACATAAGTCTTTGATTCCTTGCCAGACTCGTATTGGAACCCGTCGCCCTACGAAATGAAAAGAGATGGCGGTTCCTCTCCCTTAGTACAAGTACTAAGCTCTTCAACCCTTGCCCCATTCCGCTTCTAAACCTATGTATTGGGTTGGGAAATCCACTTCACTTCGTGCCTCTGCCCTTGTTTGTGAAATCCCCCCCCCCCCGACATGGCTACTGCCAGACATCTTGAACGTAGGGCAGTTCGTTTCTAATAGATCAAGATCAGGGTCGAAATAAGACATTCGATCTGGGGAAAACTACACTTGCATTCCTTCAGTGAAGTGATGTAATCTCGGTTGAAGAGGAATCGGGGCGACATAAGCCATTTAATTAGCAGCCGCTTTCCTTCAATTCAACTACCTGCCACTATAGGAAGTTATGTTCCCAGGCAAGGCTAGTGAAGTCGAATCATAGAGTACCAATTCTGAGTACCTGCTATGCTTGTTATAGATAGTCAGTGAAGATGCCTTAATTCCTGTAGCCGCAGGTGAACCAATCCACCTAAGGCTCTTCAAGACCAGATAAAGTCCATGTGGCCTCGATGATTAGACGAAGAGAATACTCCATCGTGCGCACCAAGGAGTTGCGTTCTTCTTCTATATACGCAACCTCTGAGATAGAGGTAAGATCCATGTCACACTGGGTACGCTACTAACTGGAGAAAGGAAGTAAAGAAGCATGTGATTCCCTGTTGAATGCTCACGGAACACTAACTTCAACCCCACGACCAGATAGTGGGAAATGAAGCCCAAAGCCAGCTATCTCTTCCTTCCCGGCCCTTATGCATCCCTTTAGGCTTTTCTTCCCCACTCGCCGACCTGTTTTGGGGCTTTTTTCTTCGGCTGGGTAAGGCACTTATACGTGTTCTTAAAAGGGGTCATTCTTTGTTAACTTAGGAAAAAACCTTTCTTTTGTCGGAACTAGGCTAGGAAGACATTAGTTCCTAAGCCCGATTCAACCCAAGCCACTCTTTTTTAAAGAGCTTCTCGATCAATAGCTTCTGAAAAGAAAAAGGAATTCTATCCGTGGCCGAAGACAAATCGAACGAGAATAAAGTGCGCTTCCCAATCAAGCGCCGTAAAGGCCTTTCTTGATCGAGAGTCCCATCCATAGGTATACGCCCAGACATAGACCAATCATGTGCAGGGCGAAGAAGCAAAGCTTGTTTAAAAGCATTCGGGATAGCGAAAACTCGCAACTTCCCCGATCTTTCCTTAAACCAACCCCAGACTCCCAATGGGAAATGTACTCAATAGGCTGCTCTCTGAGTGACTAAGGAAGTCAGGGATGAGCGAGACAGACTTTTTCAAAATATGAGAATACCTGTGAGCGCCGCAGCAGCCCGGACATAGACTGGTCCTCAACTCTTGAGTATATTGACCACGGAAACGATGTTACTCCAACATCTGACTTCCCGCGTGTAGGATAAATCACATGGGAAGGCCAGAAGTCAAGAAAGAGCGGTAGAATACATTTATGCGCCCATTCGTTCATAGCTGGAAAAGAGACGTGCAAAGCCGAACACTTTGACTGGTGTCGGTAGGCACGCCTCTGATAAGGGCTCGATCCTGAGAAAAAATCCCAATCGAACCTATAGAATGGAGACCATCTCTTCTTCCCCTTTAGATAAGGATTTCTTATAGGAGAAGAAGTCCACTGCGGTGCCCAACGCAAGCCAACATTCATAGGAATGTTTAAAATACGGAACATATAACGTTCAGCTAAGGAAATAACCTGACCATCTAGGTCACCAAGTACTCTTTTAGGATCGCTAGACGAGTCGGAGACGATCGAAGGAAACCCAAACATTCTGAGACTTAGGAATAGCAAGCAGCAGAAAGAGGGGTTGCTGGTTCGGGAAAGGAGTAGGGCCACGGTTAGCCAACTTATCCATCCGGAAGTGGGTCCAGAAAGAGACAAAACTTGAGCGAGGAACGGGCTCCGCCCTAGTTTTTAAGGCAAAGTCTCACATGAAACACAAAACTCGGCTAAAAAAGGATCAAAACCCGTCTTCCAGGAAAAGACAGCAAGAGATTGTGTAGAAAGGGGCTCGAAAGCTGAAGAAAGGAAATAAATTCGGGATAAACAGGTGCTGTTGTGGCCTAGGACTTAAGATTCTTTCCTTCAAAGTTCTCACCAGTAAGTAGCCCTCATCTAAAAAGGATAAACCGTTAAAACGCAGTCTCATAGGTCTTATGAACAGCTTGATGAATCGCAAAAGGCTAACCTTTCCCTTCCTTCCCCCCGTCTTCTTACCGCCCTACTCGGAACTTTATTAGCTACTAGTAATGCAGATCGTTCAAACAGTAAGTAAGCAATGCGTACTTCTTTCCTAGTCTAGCGGATCCGCTACGCAGAGAAAAATCTTCTACCCACAAGCTCTGACCTTACTTGTCGTACTTGATTCACCTACGTAAATATACAATTTGGGTAAGGGCTTTCTTCTACCGTTATAGGCTCATTTAGACCTCTCCTTCATCCGCTTTCGTCTCTCTCAATCCTTGCCTCCTCATGACCAGCGCGCCTCACTAAACACAAGCCCTGCTAAGCAACAACAAACAGAATTGCGTAAGATAAGATAAGAAAACAGAAAATCGAAAAAGCCGATCCCTTTCAACAAGAAGAATCCAAAAGATTTCCCCTAAAAAAAAGGTCTAACTAATCTCATATAGAAAGAAAGATGTGGGTTGTCGGAGTTGGATTGAAATGGGATCCCCGTTTATAATAAGTCTGGAGTCTTAGACTTGTTCTGCTTCGATAGAGGCACTGTAAGTGGAATAACAATCATTCGCTCTTATCCTTCCTTCGCTGCAGATGGCAGAGCTACCGCACTACGTTCCGTTGCTTGGTGGATTGAATGAGATTGATTGATGGGCGTATTGAACAACCAGCACAAGAGCCAATATAGATAAATAGACAAAGAAGCTCAGCTGCCAGAGTGGATCCTATCCCGTATTTACCAGCGAAAAAATGGGGAAGTCATCCGTCTAACGAAAAAACAGAGGCGCCGGCCGAGATATTCTATTCCCAAAGGCCTTGTCACGAGCTGGATTCGAACCAGCACCCCTGGGAAAAGGAAATAATACCCAGCCAACTACCTTTTATTCTGATTGTGACTCTTTTATTTAAAGGAATCTCGGGAAACCCATCATGATGAGCGTTCTCGGATTTTCCTTATTTTTTCAGGGGGCTAGAACGCTAAAAGGTAGGGGAGAAGCAAGCCGAACCTCTGATCGACCTAGACACATAAAAGATTCTCGGCGTCGAGAAAGATTTGAGATTCCGTAAGTAACAAAGTGAGTGCTTTAAAAGAAGGGCTTGGAAAAAGAAAATGAAATACGAACAACCGCGCTGGTCGTAATAGATCGACTTTCATGCTAGTTCTTGCTCCAGCATGAGAGTTCCATTTCAGGGAAGGACGACGTACCATGATACTTTCTGTTTTGTCGAGCCCTGCTTTGGTCTCTGGTTTGATGGTTGCACGTGCTAAAAATCCGGTACATTCCGTTTTGTTTTCCATCCTAGTCTTTCGCGACACTTCAGGTTTACTTCTTTTGTTAGGTCTCGACTTCTCCGCTATGATCTTCCCAGTAGTTCATATAGGAGCTATAGCCGTTTCATTCCTATTCGTTGTTATGATGTTCCATATTCAAATAGCGGAGATTCACGAAGAAGTATTGCGCTATTTACCAGTGAGTGGTATTATTGGACTGATCTTTTGGTGGGAAATGTTCTTCATTTTAGATAATGAAACCATTCCATTACTACCAACTCAAATAAATACGACCTCTCTGAGATATACGGTTTATGCCGGAAAGGTACGAAGTTGGACTAATTTGGAAACATTGGGCAATTTACTTTATACCTATTATTCCGTCTGGTTTTTGGTTCCTAGTCTTATTTTATTAGTAGCCATGATTGGGGCTATAGTACTGACTATGCATAGGACTACAAAGGTGAAAAGACAGGATGTATTCCGACGAAATGCTATTGATTTTAGGAGGACTATAATGAGGAGGACGACAGACCCAATCACGAGATAATAAAGGAAAAGAAAAGTCGGTGTGCAAGACGCCATCGATGAAACCATTAAGCTAGTCAATCGGGGAGCGTCTAGAAGAAGTATCAAGGAGGGTAGCAGGGAACGATCCGCCCGGGTTGAATAAAGTAAGAGCTTCTAACCGTTCACTCTTCCTGCGGCCCAACAGTTTAGCCTCTTCACACGATGATAGTGACTAGCTCCTTTGGCATCTTCGGGTGCCTACTTCTCCGGCTTACTACAGAGGTCTTGTAGAGACTTGAAGTTTTTAACATATAAAACGTATTTTTACAAACAATGTTTTTTTTTAAGGAATGGAATTGATTTAAGCTTAACTCCGCTAAAAGAAAGACTAGGGCTTTTCACATAGCGAGAGGGAAGGGAGGGTTCAGACACGATGTCCATTCCACCATTCAATCAGTCAATGAGTTCCTTTTATCATCTTTCTTGCTTGAGTCTACTCGCTTATCGTATCTAACTAGAGTCTAAGAGTTACGTCTACTACACGATAATCTAGATCTAGAGTACACTGGTAAAAAGAGTCTTTTAGGCATGTGGAGGAGGTTAGAAAACCTCAGTCTTGTCCGTCCAGTAATCCCGTCAAGAGAGTCTTGGGACCGATTCGGGGATTCTAAGTGGACCTAGAATAGAAGAGTTTCATCAGACAAAAGATGAACCAGGCAGAAGTACAGTACAAGAAGGGGGACATCGACGGCTGTAAGTCGGATGGCTTCCGATACTACAGCGGTCTCCTCGCTAGTTGAGGTGGCAGCTAGCGGCTACCAAGGTGAAGAGCCGAGGAGCAAGCGGGCCGGGGTGAAGAAGAGAAGGGGGCGAAGAAGGTGGGAACGGTTTGGGATATCAAGTTGGCGTGGAGGCAGTCGTCCATTTCTTGCATTACTAAGAAGCAATAGATGTCCTCTTAGAGGGCCCTGCTCGGGAAAGGTAGTATCTGACTCTAGGCATAGTGGTTCCTCGAAGCTTTGACTATGAATGACTACGAGAAGGCTATCGAATCACTGAGGCGCTGAAAGCCCTCAAGCAGTCTTAACCTGCGAGCAGAAAGAGCGAGCCACCCGTTTGTCAGTTTCTTAGTGAAGAGAAGAAGGAAAAAACTTGTATTATGCCCTCGAGATGCATCAACCCAATCCACCCAGGAGGAAGTCGTCAAAGCTGCTAAGCAAGAAAGAAAAGCGCACGAAAAACAGTCTATCCTTGATCCCCTTCTGAGCCAGAAGGCTGAGTGCGAGAGCCAGGTCAGTCAGACGAGGGGCTGCCAAGCCTAGGGGCTCATAGCTTTGACTCGGACTACTTCTCTGAGGTAGGGCACATAGCCTTAAGCCAATCCATATAGAGATGGGATCAAGCGGGAGAAAAAGGAGTTTGATAGAACCAAATGATTGAATGAAAGTTGAATCCTCTCTTGTGACCAGCTGCTTTGCGGAGTCGAGTCCTGTACCAGCCGTAGGAGTATAGTCCTTTCATAATGCCTTCACGGTGGGGGACTTCTTTCTATAGATACCGGAGAGATGGATCCCCAAGGAAGCTTTTCACTACTTCCACGCAAGGAAAGACTAATCAATAGTATACTACCGATGGTTTATAAAAGTATACTGAGATACCGATACCAAGCCTAGCTTGAAAGAGATCGATCACAAGCATACCGAGAGAAAGCACAGGATAGATACATACCATAGGGATCCCCTGATGAAGTCAATCAGACAAAGTGGATTATCTCTTGGAGTGAGCAAAGACAGATTCGTCACGGTTCGGTTGCATGAAAAGCAAGGTTGACGAACGAATGGGAATTCATCCTCTTCGCCTATTCGTTCCCCTGGGATTCGACTTGACTTAGAAGACTGAGATGCAGGATTCCCTATCAGTGGGTTTCAAAAGGGATTAAATGAGCCTATTCGCATATATTATAGGAAAAAGGGGCTCGTGAACAGTAGTGCTTCTGCGATAAAGGCAGGTATATCGAAAAGAAGGGATCTAATGTGTCAGGTATCCAAGGAGTCAGTGGAATGATAGGTATGGGATTTCTTCTCTATCTAATGGAAGGCTAGGTGAGACGACCGTTCAAGGCTATCACAAGATCTGTCTATTCGTGAGACACGTGTGATGTTTAGGCCTGTTTTTTCGATTATAGCTTTAGGAATATCAAGATTAGTCCACTACTAGAGAAAGAGCCCCTGTCTTTGGCGCCTAGTCTTCAAGTTCTTCTTCAATGTCAATTGTAACTTACTCTAATGCTTTCTTTCACTCCAATGCCACCTCGTTCCTCCTATCTTATTTTGAAAATACCGTCCTCTGCGCCGTGCCCTGGATATGCCATTTCCGACTTCCTCTCCGAGCTACCTGTTGAGCAAGAAGATGAGATGGATCGTGATCTACCTGACGACGCTATTTTCCACATCTCCACACTCAAATGGAGCTTCAAACCGGGGCTGGAGTTGTGCTTGTGGCTCCTAGCACATACCTATGTCCTTCAAGCTTTGGTTCCCCTCAACCCCCGAAAAATAGACCTTCATGAAGAAATCAGTCACCAAAGATCTTATAGCTGCCGGATCATTACACCATCTTTCAAGACCAAAATCCGATTTCCAACATGACTCCAATAAAGATGAAAAGAAGCATGCGATAACCAATTCAAATCTAAAAAGGAGGACGAGATCTATACCATTGGGGTATTCCCAAACAGCTTCACAAGCAAAGGAGAGTGATCACTATACACCATCGGCAGTACATTGACAAAAGCATCAGGTCTAAACGAACCTCCACAAATCATTACACAAAGCACGATCAAGCCGTTTCCAAAGAATGACCCTGTCATTTAGTTTTCGAATCCACGTGAACTTAGCTCCATTTGCACCCGGATCCATCAGATGAGATTGATCCCACCTCAAGTTTGAACTTCAAGCAAGGCTTTCTTTCTCATCAATCCTTCGCCCTGGAAATAAAGATAAGTAAACACAGTAAAAACCCTTGCAAGCACTAGCATTGGGTTGGTACAAAGACTCGGGATGAGCTCCTTAGCGCTTACTCTGCAGTAGATGACCCTTCTTAGGCACCTGGCTGACTCTTACTGAAAGCGCTCCAAGTACCCACCATACGCGACTATGGGAAGGAGTTCTCCACACTCATGCTCGAGGTGCAGGATATGCAATAAAAAGGGCTGATTCTCGCCATCTCAGAAGCTACGAAGGGAAAAGGAGACAAAGGAAACAAGGCTCCATACCGGAAGCCGAAGTACCTGAAGGATGAGAAAAAGGCTGCTGCCATAGTTGGTCACGCTCTAGCTGAACCAGAAGTGGAGACTGCTGCGGCCTTTCCGGACGTTCCTTTATTCTACCCATATTGATTTTCCTTCATCGGAAAGCAGTGGAACTAATAACTGGCACTTTATGCTAATCAAACTATAAGTGAAAGTCAAGTTCTTCGAGTTGAATAGACGATGACTGGACACAACGGAACTCTTCCTCTTTAATAGGGGACTATTTATGTAGGGGCATTTAATGAATGAGAAGATTCTCTTTTTTCTACACCAGCTCCCGCTCCAATTTCGCCTGCTTCTACTCATGGGCTAAGGAGATGGCTGGCTTGCCGGACGACAAGAGAGAGGTTATCAAATAGCTTGCTTGCGCTGGGCCCTGTTCACTACATACAATAGACCAGTGACCGAGGAGACCGAAAGCCTCAATCCCCCTTAAAGCATGTACAAGAGTTTCCTCATGCAAGAAACAACAAAAGCATTGTACCTGTGCTATCATATGACGCTCTCTCAAAACAGAAGCAGTTGGAAGTGCTCCTTGAAGAAGACGCCAAGCAAAGATTTTGAGCTTATTTGGGCATTGGAGAGACCATATCTTCTTACAATTTGAAGTTGGAGGACATTGAGATTCTATCTGGCTTGATGAAGGATTTCTTGTATGCAGCACACAATGGCTTACTAGCAGAGGCTATCACAAACGGTGGAACGGAAGGGGTGGTGTCCGATGATTTAGAAACAAAGTCCACTGCTGGTGGATCCTCTCTCTGGTTCGGGTGGAAGTTTGCCCGTAGCAAGAAGACGGAGTTGCCTCTGTAACATGAGGCTCAAGCCGAGCTTCTTGAGCACCATTGTTGGCTTGAATCTGGTTGTGAATCTCAGTACGGATCTCCTAGCTTCCTTTGTTTTATTTAAGCTTCGCGACTACGAAACATCGACGCATTCATCCCTAATACTTCACATACTTCGTCGCTTCGAAATATCATATTAGATAGAAGAACTTATTCTAATAATCAGAGTGATACTGATTGCAGTCCTCCCCGAGTACAGCTCACTCAGTACTATTTCTATATTATCATAAGGCGTAACTCTTTTTCTTTAATCTAGTCTTCGTCCCTTCCGGCTTGTGTTAACTGCCTTATCTTCGTCCCCTTTCTAAGCTACGTGATCAGCTTCATTCAATGACTTCTTCACAGAAATCATAAGACAGGACTGTGAGTAATATACGGATTACGGTATTTCTAATTGAACTGCGACTCTCAGTTGATACATCTCATATTTAAGCTTCGTTCGCCATACCCATGACTCACGACCTCGGGAAAGATAGAAGAATGCCATCTTTAACCATAAGAAAAGAGAAAAGAGCGGACTTAAACTCACAATTTCCAGTCTACTTCCTCCTGGCTTTCCATTCTTTTACTTACATAATAATGGTCACTAAACCTACAAAGAAAGGGGTCATCCCACACGTCTTCGAAAGAAAGGAAAGAAGGACCAAACAATGGATTTGACCCAAAGCCTATAAAAAAAAGGTACTCAACAACCCCGCTAAGCCACTAACACGTGTGTGGCCCAGCCCATAAGGGCCATGCGGACCTTCGACACTCACTTGTCTATGGAAGCAGTTCGGAAAGTCTGCACGCCATTGAACCAAAAGCAGAACCCCGTATTCCACATAGAACCCTGAAACAAATAGGACTTTGGGAGGAGGGAGTAGAGCGAGATGGAGTTCAAAGAAGTCCTCGTCCATGCTACAGCCAATCTGATAAGTTGATCAAAACCCGGGATTTTAGCTTACTTTGCCTTTTCTGGGCAGAAATCTAATTCGAAATATGAAACTTTTTAAAAACACCGTATTTTTGGCATAAAAGTAATTTCCTTTCCTAAAAAGAATTCAAAGTTGATAACTTGATAAAAACCCGGGATTTTAGGACATTCTGGAATTTCCGCTAACAAATATCATAAAAAATATGAAAAAAAACGTACTTTTCTCGCTATATGAGATAACACTTTTTGCATTTTGAATGAGCTTCCCTACCGGAAAAGACATAACGAACTTTTGCTGCTAGTAGAGTAACAAAGTTTTAATCTTTCTTTTTCCATCTCCGAGTGAAATACATCGATACAGCTTTTTCCGCTATATGACATGCAAAGTGATCAACTAAATCTCCAATTTAGGACTCACAGGACGAATTCTACGTACCAAGTTCGTATGCCAGTTCGACTGTACCTGAAAATGAGGCTTGCAAGGAATCAAAAGAATGGCAACCAAAATTTATTGTTTTTTCCATTCCTTTTTGCCCGAACCCAAATCCTAAAGCCTTGGCTGAAATCTTAGAACATTCAGCTTTGGAAGCTGATGTGGAGAAGAGGCTCGACCGAACGGGAGAAGGGGATGCACAGGGTTACTCTTTTCTAGTACTGGTAGAGGAAAGGCAAGGATTTGTGCCAGTTTAGGTGTCGAGGGTGTCAAATAGAGTGAGGTTCTTTTTATCTCTTGTTCTCTAGTTGAGTTGAATCCGCTTCTCTACCGTCGGCAGGTTCGAAGGAAGAGTCAGCTAGGTATTATCCGGGGATCTGGTCAGCCCAGAGAGTCCACCCACTTTTCATGATAAAAACCATCTCAACGGAATAACTAGTATCGCCTCCCCGCCCTGTCGCAGGCCCTACAAAATGAACCAACCATAAGTAGGACCTATTCCTCCATGGCCGCTAAAACCCGAAACCAACTGCGCTGAGACTGATTATCGAAAGTTCATTGGCGATGTGATCGATATGTCCTACCACTTCGACACTTGATTGTGGCGAGGTCTTGAGAGGAAGAAGCGGTCTTCTGCGTGCTAGCCCTTAGACGAAAGAGTGGTCCCCTCCTTATGCTTTGCTCTGTGTGTCAGGCCTATTCTTCATCATAGGGGTCTTCGATTAGTGACAACTCTCCCTTAAATAGCCAAGTTATTGGGTGTTCTTTTAATGGTTTCAGTACCTGCGGGATTATTAACAGTACCCCTCCTCTACGAACTCAACGATGTGAATTGCTTTCGAGAGCATTCCGCCAGATAGATATTGCAACAACTAGCGAACTCGACCACAGCTTCGCCGCGGAGCTAGACCTGACTGATATTGATACTCTTTTGTACGACTCAGCTTCAAGGAGAAAGTATCCAATTAGCATATAAGGTACGTAAGTCTTTGAGTCTTTATGAAGTTTTACAAATGAGCAAGTGAATGCAGTTGGGCAACCTCAAAGGAATTATGATCCATATTCGAAGACCTACAACCTTTCTTTCGTTGGCAAGTTCGTTCTCGTGCCGTTCGCCTAACTAAAAACTGCAGCAAATAGGCGATTTATAGTAAGACGAAGATGCGTAGCAGCGAAGAAGGTGTAATATCCTCGGGGGAATCCCCAATGTCTTTTCCTTTGACTAGTACCGCATATAGGTAAGCGGCATCTAATTGATTCACCGCTACGGAAATGTCAGAGATGGGTTTAGCTGAAGCTACGAAGGCGGCTAAGAACCGCAGAACTGTAAGTCGAAGAGAAGAGCTGACTATATATCGAAATTGCGTATAGAAAGGGATAGCCACCACACTCCTCCACGAACCTAATCCATAACCATACCCGTTTAAGCATAGTCGCTCGTCATAGAAACCTTATGATCGAAGATACCGCTCGCCCAACAAGTCAACCTTCCAAATCCTTACAGGACAGGTTAGAAAGAAGGTAGCTGCGAAGGGTCCGAAGGAGAGGGACTGATTTCACTATGCTCGTCAGCCAGTCTTTTCAACTGATTCTGTTGTTAGAGCTGTTTTCCTTGGGATAATAGCATATAAAATTGGTACTGCTGCTAGGCCGTTCCTTGTATCTGCGAACAACCCGGTCGAATCCGTGTCGTTTATTGGTTTTTCTGGGGATCTTATCTCTTTCTGTTGAAACCTGCTTTCGAAGTGGTATATTACCTATGTCCCCTAGCAAGCAAGCAAGTAGGTTCTCATGGTTGTTAGCTAGTCCTTTCCTCGACTGTTAATCTGCTATCGAAGGTTTGTCAAACCGAATCGATGAATCTTCTAATCATAAGGAACGGAACACCCACCACTTTAATAAAAGACAAACCTAAGAAAATCCACACTAGGAAGGAAGGGAAAGCGATATACCAACTCGCTAGCAAGCAAAGGTATTGATTGATTAGGACTTGTTCTATCTGCTTTAGAAGAAGATGCACTTTCGGAATAGCAATCTTCTTTAACTGTTGTTATACTTCTTTTCTGGTTAGTCTTCCATTAATTAATCATTAAGGGTTTTAGGATATATGATAGGATGATGCGTCTTTGAGGCTAGAGTTATAGTTACTCCTCCTGTCTTCCCTTCCCTTTCCGACGAGTCTAGCGCCAGCTCGATGTCCGTCCGTCTTGCCCGCCCTTCCACCACGCTTTAGGGCCCTTTAAGCTGTGACCCACTGACTGAGGATTAGCCAGAGACAAGAAGCGCACCATACGCAACATAAAACCCAAACACCCTTGTACAAGATGTCTTTGCGCACAATATCCTAAAATCTAAGAATTCTTACTTGGAATTCGGAAGAATCTGAAATGCTCCTGCTCCGCATAGCAGGCGAGGTAGGATAAGTTGTTTAGACTTGAAACCGGAAAGCTTCAAAATGAATCGATACGAATATCTACTCAACAGAGATTATTCACTAGAATAGAATATATGAATAGAGGAGCTGACTTAACGAACTGGCTTAATGCAAGAGTTTGTCGACTACGAGATTAGATAGAATGTCCAGGTAGCTCATCACATCTAAAGAGGAGCTGAGGGTAGCTTCAGACTGACTTAGTAAGCCGACATAAGTTCCCAGACTGTAGCCGCACCATACACATATGATGGCCTACCTGCACCATAGGCGGCATCAGAAGGGCAGGAAGATTCGTAAGATAGTCAGCACTGACAGCAGTAGAAGAAGGTGGAGTACGCTCAAGGCAGTGAAATGGAAAGATTCTCTCCTAGAATCAGTAGTCGATCCGAGTAAGGCCTTATCCGACTTTGTGGCCGATCACCCTTTCCTGGCCATTGCAACTGAGGAAAGTAAAGGATTGGATGTTTTTCTTTCATACTTTACCCCTTGTACCTCGGTTTTTGACGGATCGAGCACCCATGATGCAGCTGTATATGAATTACAGGCTATCCAGACTAAAGATGAGTTAATCGATAAGGAGGTCGATCATGATATCAGTTCGAGTGGCTCGGGGTGTCCACCGCAGAAGAAGAAGGTCCATCGAGGACCGATTCATTATGATAGCAGATATCGAATTCCTTTCAGATCGGTTGGTCCTACTTTCTTTGCCTATATGAATTTTGGAATTTGACTGCCAACATGAACGACAATTTCCGGACCTTCATTGAGGAAATGGGTCTCACTATCTTGTTTAAGGCTTGTTTACCTCGCTCTCTTTGGTTTGAGGCATTCTCTACACCTGTTTATCTAATTAATCGTCTTCCTACTAAGGGCTTACTCTTCTAAGTCTTTCCGCTTGAGCACCTGAACCCCATTCCGGGGAGGAGATAGGCGCTAAAAGCTTCATTCCAAGGTTTGGCTTACATCAGCTGCAAGAACATCGGTCTAGCCCCTTCGCCTTACGGAAACTCAGTTCTTTCCGACCCTATCCCAAATTATTAGAATGAAATCGGAACATCGCCCTACCGACTGATCGCATATTGTTAGACCCTTTTTTCTGGGCGTATTTCATCATCTTTCTCAAAGCCATGGTCCTGGCCTTCTATAAGACTTTTCTATTCACTAGATTCGGACACTGTAGATGTCTTGGATCGGGTTGGCAATGTCTTGTCTCATTTAAGAAGAAGAAGAAGGTATGACTCCTCGGCTTAAGTTAAGTTTAATAGCTGTTGAAAGCCTGGCGAGTTAGTGATAGCTTTTCATAATAGCTTTTCCGAAGCGATATGCGGATCTAGTTGAACTCTCATGAACGGGCTGGGCTGTTCTAAGCAACTTTGCTCAGCTCGCCACCTTTCCTATAGTTGCAGATAAAGGACTAGCTCATTAGCTGCAGTGCCACAGCTCAGTCTAGAGCCATACCCATGACTCGGGCAAGTAAACCATAGACCGATTCAAAGGCCTTGGAAGAGATCCCATAAATGTGGAATCGGTTGTTTTTTATTGGTTCTCGCGCCCAAGCTATATAGTGGTTGGCCCTTCCTCTCCCTTTACCACCTTTCTCAGATGAGTTATTTGACATAATCAATCAGCTGAGCGATATCTCATCAACAACCTCAGGGAAGTTAAGTTGTCTGAAATAGAGACAAGCGAATAGTCGATACAGGCTGAGCAGCTAAGCAAAGAGGCAATGGCAAAGAAGACGACGTAGTCGGTCGGACATAAGGATATTCAATGGATAGGCGCCGTAAGGCGAAGGAGGTGACTTAATTAATTAATAAGGTAGGGGACAGAAGGGACTCATACTTTCAACGAGCAGACTAGGCTGTATGGGATTAGAAAAAAAAAAAGAGGGATTTTATAACTCGCGGGGGAAAAGCCAAGGCCATGTACTAAATGGAAGAAGTCAATCGATTGATGGCAAAATATGTCCTAAATATAGGAGTGCTTTCTTTCTCTTAAAAGCTGGAAAGTCTTACTTTTTTTTCTGCACAATAAACTAGCTTTAAATACTCTGCCTTGCTCACGTCCTCAAGATCGTCAAGAAACTACCTGGAATCTAGGGTAAGAACAAAGGGCAATGCCTTAATTTCCTTAATCTTTTGATACCTTTCATACCCCGGTTTTCAATAAAGCAGAGTTAGCGCCGTATTTGATTAGGATCCGAAGGTGCTTTACTGGGCTATGTGTCAAACCTTGCCGCGGTAGAGTCTTTCTCTTTGAACGACTCCGCTGCAAGAGGAGTAAGCGCTCTTTTCAATATCCAGTTCGATTGAATGAATCTGTCAAATACTTTCGAAGAAGAACTGTAAGGAGAGGCCCGGAAAAGGTAAGCGAGTGAGATCTTTGCTTTATTTACGCTTTTTCTCCGCTCAAAAATAACTAAGAGCGGAATAATTCATACTTCCCTCTTCATCTAATCGCCAACTTCGTTCCACTCCTCTTCTCTCGCTCTCATCACTGCCTTTCATCCAATCCACATCGATTCCGCCGATTTCAACTATCAAAATCGAACGATTGTGAGGCCACCATGGGTAAGGAAGGAGGGAGATGAGCATCTTCACGAGGTCCTTTTCCCACCCACCAATCTTTCCAGAAGTTAGTTAATATTAGTGCCACTGCCAATATGCCATTTCAGTCCTTTTGAAAAAAAATGGGCGAGACTGTAAAATACTACGCCATGTAAAGGAAGAAAGTCCCGTCGATCTGGAATGTTTAAAGTCACCATTGACATTCATATATTTGCCAGCCATGACATTGCACCATAGGGAAGAGTACCCGACCAAGCCTCTTTTTTCGGAGTTGATCAAATGCTTCTTTTAAAGATAGTTGACGTAGAGTCAGTCAAAAGATCTACCGCTGGATAGATACCTTTGGCAGCTAATCCTCTTGATAGTACGTACGGTAGTAGCATCTAAATGTTCAAATGTTGCAGCAGTAGTAGTTGGCGCTTAAGCTTTTGAGTGGGATTTTGGTTACTCAGCAGCGTATCCTTCCTTGTCCCTAGCTGAAGAGGGAAATCAGTCCAGTTCTTGTCTTTTTTTATTTATACGATTAGACGGTGATAACTCCTTTAATAGTTTTCACCCCTAGACTAAGAGACTACACTAAGAACTCGCTCACTAAAAGAATAGGGATAAATAAGGAAAACAAACCTGGTCTTAAAACAACTTCATCAAGGAAAGTAGTCGTGGAGTGCACCCTCTAAAGGCGTGCAAGCGGGCGGTTTGCCTTGCCCAGTTGACTTGCTTTTATTAATTTGAGCGAATACCCCATTCCCAGGAAGCAGGAGAAGCGTCATCAGAAACCTTGGCGACTACAAACTCTTTTCTTTGGCGATGGAGATGCCGAGAGAACAGGGGATAACTACTAGAAGAGATAAATAACGTTTAGAAAGATAAAGATTTAGAAGAAGATAATAAAAACCCACCATCAAAAGAGCAAGTAGTCATAAGAGCTTTCCTTTCTAACTGAATGCTATCTGTTGTCGTGGTTGGTGATAGGTATAGATTTGAATAGCACAATATAAGGTAAAGCGATATGGATGACAATGTATCCCCGTCCGCGGGAGAGTTAATCTTGCTAAAACAGTGAGTGAGTCATTCATTCATGGGTATGGGTGAACTAACCCTAGAGTCGTCAGCTGAGGTTTGATTTTCTCTTCCAACTAACTCGTCTGAAGAGCTTGTTTGAGGGGCTGTGATTCCATTATCTTTTGTTGTTGATGGGATACTAATGCCCTACTTCCTTCCCGAAGCAAGAAAAGAGTCCGATGACGAGACGGATCTTCTGCCTGCCAATGGTTTGCATCTTTCTGATTATTCTACTAGATTCATTGATTCGAAAGAATTTGCTTAAGAACTTGTTCCTCACTGATTCTCAAGCTAAATCCTTTAGAAAGACGTAAGGCTCAGGGCACGAAGTGACTCGACTAAAAGGAGAGGGCATGATAGGGTGAGCCGATAGGCGAAGGGCATGATAGGATGAGCCGTAAGGCGAAGGGGCGAGAAGAAGTTGTTTAATCGAATCCTTAGTTTCTTGGAAAACCTGGGGAATATCATTGAAAGCCTTGGGTTTTAAGGATCTTTCTCTTCCTTGTTGACTTGCTTTTTCAACCGTAGACTACTCGGATCCTGATTAATGTTGAGTCTTCCTCGTGGCATCACTACAAAGCTCCTACTCCTAAGCTACCCCGGGCAGGAAATGAAGATGGTGACTCACCTTCTCAACCAGATGAAAGAGATGCAGATGAAACGAATTCTATGGCAAAACTTCCTTGCCGAAACCCCTTGTTCTCAAGCCTATAGGTATGTCGAGCCACAACCCTCACACGAGGACCAATCCATCCATCGGAATCTCTCAATCTATCTATCAAGTGAGAATTCCTATCTAAAGGTCTCATCAAAAGCAAACCACGCAAACCCAGCTCCAGAACCTAGAAACTTGCTAGAACCTTCAACAGAAGAAGAATGACTGGATTGATTAGAGAGAGAGTTAGTCGCTCACGACCGGATAATGTAAGCAGTGGAGGAGGGAGTACTTTTTGCTTACCCTCGCTCAGAAGTAGAAAGCCTAACCAAGAAATAGGCAGACTCAAAGCCTTACGGTTCAATGAAATAGGCCACTTCCTCCTTCTTTGGTCAGTATAGCCCCTGCCACCATCGACAATAGGGGACTTTACTGGGTCACTATTAATAGTATAGCTGGCTTCTTGACCGAATGTAGGTAAGACGAAAGAGAATTTCAATGCTTAGAGATGAGAATGGAGAATGCCTGCCGAGTCTTTAAGGTTTCAAAGGCGCATGTTGCCCTCGGGGGAGACAGCTAACTTTCTATTCTTTACGATCAGAGGTCGGGACAGAAGAGCGCATCAAACTCACAAGCACATCTTCTAGTAACTACAGAATCTCCGAATCTAGTTCTTTATCCCCGTTTTTCCTCCAAGTTAACGATTTCTAATTCGTTTTCTAGTTTGAGTTACCGGACTTGGGTACTCTCATTAGATACCTCAGTCTATCCCAACTCTTTCCTGAGATAGTCCGAGGTAGGGGAACTGACTTTACAAGTCATCTGACTAGGGTATGTGCGTTGGGAGTAGATGGTTATACGTTCTTATTTCACAAAAAGAAAGAGATATGACCAGAGAACGAAGGCCCTAACATAGGAATTAGGGTGCTGCTCTTCTTCGTCCTTTTGCTTCAAAGAGCAAGCCAAGCAGAAAGCGAAAGGCTAAAGGAGAGGTGTAAGAAAACTGCTTTGATTAGACCAATCACACTAAAAGAGAATGGAACTAGCCTTGAAAGAACAGAAAGTCGATTTACGATCTACGAAAGATAAGACAGAAGAAAAAGCATTGAACCTTAGCCGACTGCTACTAAAGAACTAGGAGCTGATTCTAACAAAGAGAAGCGCATTTACATCATCGTGAATCTAGTATGTGTTCCGTGAGTGAGCTAGTTGTTCTGAGGAGTAATGGATCATCTAGTGGTAACCAGTCTTCACAACACTTTATTATAGGCGCATTCCCTTCCTTGCACTTCTTGTAAGGTAAGAAGTTCTCGGATTCTCCTTGGTCTTCGCTAAAGGCACCTAAGCTGATAGACTTCATCACACCAACAAGACAAAGTTCAAAGTGAAGATTGAGCATGGTGCGTGCATGGGGAATTCCTATCATCTATATCTCGACTCAGCTTCAAAGCCTATTATCGGTGAAGCTTCATTCGTCATCTTCGCTATCAATCTGGGCTGGCTCTTCTAAGCAACTTTGCTCAGCTCGTTAGATGAGAAGCAAGCCTAGAGGTGAAAGCGACATCGCACAGCAAGTTAGGATGCAAGAACGATGTGAGTTAGATATAGATTAGATGAATCTTAACGAAAACCTGACCAAAAGATAGCTAAGTTCCCGTCACTAACCTTACTTCGATGTGGCAATTCCGCTGAGATGATAGAATCAAGGACAAGCTTTTCTATCTGCGGTTTCTGGTGGTACGTACTGGATTCCATCTAGGATAGCCTCCACATAGCATTCACTGAAAAAAGGCAAAAATGCTTCCACGGTTGCCAACAAAAGGGAAACTTGCACGATTGAAAGAGAAAGATTTCTTAAGCTGTAACTTGCCTTACTGCTTGAGTGGAAAGGATTGCACAGAACACTCTACAATCTGTAGTACCGTATTTCGCTCCAGAATACATACTATAAGAGTAAATCATTTTTTATTTAAGAAAGCCAGTCATTGTATAGAACGCCCTTTTATCATAGGTAAGGCAAAGCGCTTTCTTTTAAGAATGCATATGGTTCCATTTTTCTTTCCTTTTTTAACCCACCTTAAGGGGTACAAGACGGCATCTCACTATCGAGGAAGCAGGTATTCGCCTAATATATCTGAACATAATAGACTGTTGCAACACAATGCTGACAACCAGCAGAGCTGGATGCAGAGAACGAGGAAAGATGACGGGAAGGCTAGTAACGAAGGAGGAGCACTCTCCGAAGAAAGAGACGATAAGAGCGAAGGATATAGATAAGCAAAGAGGATTTCATACTAGAAATCCGTACTAAACTAAATACATAGGCTTAGAAGCTGAATACTTCTGATAATGCGAGGAGGATGAAGATCAGTGGGATGAAGCGCCGAAGGATCACGAGACGGCTGTGATTGCGTCTTTGCTTGTTTTGTTTGAGATTCGAGATGGATTGAGAGATAGGAAGTTAGACCTTTATCCGCTCCGACCTTTACCTAGACCTGTAGTAACATCTGCCCCTTAGCTGACTTTAAGGCTTAAGGCAGGAATCAGGTTAGGCAGGAGAGGGAGCATGCCGGGTATCCAGCCTACTTTCTAGTGCCGGGTATGAAGCGACCTTTCGAGTGCGCGCTTAAGGGAAAGGCTACTTTTCGGATCCGCTTATGGAGAAGGAGGTTGCCTGGATCGAGAGTGAAAAGAAAGGCCCTTTATCCCGGTCCGGATGCTTGATTATGGCTCTTGACCCATTAGCAGGCCTAGAAAGAGGATTAAGAGAAGAAGGGGCTCCGATGCCGGCCTTTTATGATCGGGCTAGGGGCAGTAGGTTGACTTGACTTGCTATAGACCAAGATATCATCAAAGTAAACCACCACGAATGATCCTATAAATGGTTTGTTTAACAAAATTCATAAACCTCATGAATGTACTAGGTGCGATAAAGCAAATGGCATAAGCAACCACTCATAAAGACCATCTCTTTCAGGCTGTTTTCCATTCATCACCCGGTCTCATACGTATTTGATGGTATCCACTCCTTCAATCTATCTTTGAAAATAGACAAGGGCCATGAAGTTGATCTAGTAAGTCGTCTAACCTTGGCGCATTGGAAATCGATAGTCCACTGTGATCTTGTTGACTGCGATACTATCCACGCGCATTCTCCACGAACCATCCTTCTTTGGTACTAGTAAGGCTGGGGCAGCACATGGACTCATGCTTTCACGAATCAAACCTTTCTCCATTAGCTCGTCAACTTGTCTTTGATGCCTCCTCACACCCCTTGGCGGACTGGAACTTAGTTGGAAAAGTAAAAAAGTCTGGCGCGAGCTACGCTATGGCCCTTTGTGTAGCGGCATTGCGTGAGGGCGTTTGACGCGCCACACCAGCTCTTCCTTCCCCACCCTCCGAAGTTACCCGTGAATCCGCCCTTCAGATCTTTACCACCGAACTGACCTTCTTCGCTCTTCGCTTTTCCGATTCGACGGAATGGTATTTTTCAATCTCGCCCTTTGCTTGAGAAAGGATTGAAATGGCATATTGTCAATGGATCGGATGTTTGGTTTTGGGCTGACTCCTGCTTGCTAGATGAACCTATTCTACATGTAGTTGATCCTTCATCTCATGTGGGTAATACGGAGGCACTTGTACGGGACTAGTAGCTTGATGGGGTAGGTTGGAAGATGGACAGAATTTTTACAGAACTCCCTTTGGATCTAGCTTTAAAGATAATTGGGTACCCTTTACTACGAGTGTTAGAGACTAGGGATAGGAGAATATGGAAGTAGACTGCTAATGGGATTTTCAATACCCAATCTGCATATCTTCCTCTAGTTGAAGATGAGTTGGATGGAAAAAATGGTAATTGGAGATGGTTTTGGAAGTTAGCGGAGGAGTCGATTTTGCACATCTTGCGTCATTGCACACCCGTAAGGTTTGGCTTGCTTTAGGTAAAGCCTCCAACGTTGATTCCTTAATTACTTGGCTTGATGAAAATTTACTTTCAAATGATTTGCATTGTGGTATGGAATGGAGGGTAATTTGAATTGTAACGTTATGGAGACTTTGGTGGACAAGACGTTGTTCTTTTGTTATGAAGGATGGTGATATACCCTTGGAGGAAGGGTCTCTTGTAGCCAATATCATTCATTCGGCTGGTGAGGTAATGCAGAACCTCGTCACCCGAAAGCCTGACGCTAATGAAGAATTCCTTGTGAGATGGATACCACCCGATGATTGGGTAGTGAAGCTTAATACCGATGGTGCTGCTACTTTCTTCCCGAACCAGCTACGCAACTTTTCTCAGCTGAACAATAATCTAGATTAAATAAGACTTCTTCCTCTCCTACTTACTACGTTATTTATCGCCTCAAAGCCTGCTCTACTCAGTGCTTCAAAGCATTTCATTCATTTTCATAGGGATCTCTTAAGATTGAATTGCTTGATTTAATGGAATCCTTTATTCTTTTTCTTGGGGGTACACGCACGAGCGTAGGGAAATGTCACTTCCACTCGAGGAAGCTCCAATTGCTCCTCTTGAATGAGTTGAAGGCTCTGCAAGTTCCCCGTCACCTGTGTCACTCAGAACCCGTCTTTCCTTAGCTCTAAAAGTACCTGTTCCTGAAATGGATTCTCAAAAGATTAAGTTGAGTGTTTAGCGATGGGAAGGCTTAGGAAGGAAAAAGTGATCGAAAAAGTCGCTATCGCTCATGCAAGGTCCGCTCTCCCCCTTATCATTATTGAATTCACCCGTTTCGTAGTTTCACCAGACATAGAGATGAAGAAAAGACAGAAAACGAAGACAAGGAGAAAGAAACCTTCCCGAAAGCCGAAAGCGGCAAGATAAAAAGTCTCAGGTTGGATAAGCCCTAATGGTCTGTGATTCATTCGCAGGTGCTGTTAAACGCCCTTCAGAAGGTTCATCATTGGACAAGGATTCAGGGAGTGAAGGCTGCCTATCCGAATCGAAGAATATGAATTTACTACTCGATCGAGCTCTTCCAGAACCTTTTGATCTATCCTTGCTAAACGCTTAATCTTTACCGGGCTGGGTTTTATTAGATAAAGCTCTTTCTACCCGCTAGTCAAGATAAGAGAATCCGTCTTTGACACCCTTGGATTTCTAGAAAGAGAAGGAATATAACCATAAGCAGGTATTCAATAATCCAATTCCCACTTCACCCGCTTGAAACAACTTTTCTCATCCTACCACATTACTTTCTTGAGATCAATTTGCACCGCCATAAGACCATTTTGACTATTGCTTCTCCGGATGGTATGAATCAATTCCTGTGCTTGCTTTACTTGTAAAAGACTGCCTTGACTGAGAATTGTGTATATAAAGAGAAAGACGAAGATCAAGTCTTTGACTTCAAGTTGCAGGAGAGTATGAGAGCTGGCTCTACTAATAAGTAGTTTAGAGAGAACTCGCCCAAAGGTTCATTCCTTCTCTACCCTATTTTATAGGTGTGTTGACAGGGGAAGGGTGTAACCCAACAATGAAGTGGCACATTGCTAGAAGGATACATTGCCACTCTTACCATTACTGAAAGCAAGGATGAAAGTAAGGTTAGCGTCCTACCTTCTTCTTTGTTTCCGTTCTTTCCTCCCTAGCTAAGCGAATTGAATACCAACTTCTGAGTGGAAAAGAGAAGAGCTGCAAGACCAGATACCAGAGAATCAACCAAAACTGGGGAATCCACAGAAGAAGCAGAAGAAAGAAGCTCGACCAGGGGTTTCAAACTAAACAGATTGACAACCAAGGGGTTTTCCACCTCAACAGGAAGAGAATGAGGTAGCTCAGCATAACGCGAAGTAGCAGGTGTCATTGCCTATGGCACCCGATCGATTGGTTAACGGAATGCAGCGTCTAGCTAGTCTTATTAATCAACCTTAAGTTAAGGGCTTTGGACTGAGGTTGCTTGAGGGTTTAGAATCTCAACCAAAATCTTTTGATCTCTCATTTCATGAACCGGCTGCTTCTTATTTGCTTGGGGATTTTCTTTCTTATCTGTCATTGGCAGCCAATTCTCAAAGTTTATTAATCGAATCCGCTGCTTATTTATTTGTTTTTTCTGGGGCGAAATTTCCAGAGTTCGTAGTCGCCTAGGGGACTCGGAAGGGAAAGCTTTATACCAATTCTAAAGAAGGGGTTTAATGTAATCCGTAGTTTCTTGTTTCTGAAGTGGGGGTTACCGAAGGGGCTCTCCAAATTCAATACTGAAAACAAGCAATGATTCAACTGTGCAAGATTGCCTCTCTCCTTTGCTTCCAAGATGTATAGTTGTTTACGACTGAAGCGTGTCTTTCTCGAGATGTCTAGTTATAGTCTGTTGTGTCACTTCAAAGATGATTTCCGGGGACGACTTCAATGATTGTATTTTCTCTGGGCCTGTTCAGGTAGAGATGTTTTGGTCATTCTGGTAATTTTATTCATTGAAACAAGTTCCAACCACGATGGTTTGGCGTGAGAGGTAGAGTCAAATGCGCCGATTTCCTTGTTTGTCACCATCTCTTTCAAATGTTCGTTCCTTCGCGTCTTAGACATGGTGGGTTCACCCGTTTGTGTGCCGGTTGGGTCCTAATAGAATTGGGTGTAGCATTAGCTTTTTACAAGGTGACGACGGGATAAGATTTCAAATAAATAGGAAAACCAGCCGCATGCTCCCTATCTGTCTCAATTGGCCGAGCTGAATCGGTCAACCTGTAGGAAACTAGGAAACAAACTAGTCAATTGCTCTTCTATCTTACTGAATCACTCAACTTCGATTCCTGCATCCTTTACTACATTGGAAACGAGTGGAAGGTCTGGTGCGCTAAGCGCGCGTGGTGTCAGTAGTAATGGTTCCGGCGCCATGTACCACCAGATCCCAAATCCAATCATAGCGCAAACAGCTACAACAAAGCGAATGTATCTTCCATATGCTAGTACAAGTGCTTCCTCTAGTCGGAAGCTCTTAATTCGTGATGCCCCTTCTCGTCTCTTCCCTAAACTAAAACCTGAAGAGCTTTATCGAGCAGCTGAGTAAGAAGCGGTTCTCTTCCTTCTTCTTTAGACTAGTGGGTTGGTTCATTCAAGTAAAACAAATCCTATCACAAAAGTTCTGTTCAATCCATTCCTGAAAGAAAGCTCCTTTTCTTCGGATTACTCTATTGGAAAAAAAGCTAGAGCATGATTGACAGGAAGTGCGAATTCGAATTGAATTCGTATTGTGATTTCCGACTTATTATAGGTATCTCATTCATGTGATACGGATTATCGGAAGAGTTTCTTATTCGCATCGGATTCTTTTCATCTATTCATCCCCAATCAAATCAATAGCTTATGGATTCGGATTCCTATTCGACTTACTCAAGGGAAAAAAGCATGATTTCAAGGACCAATAACAATTGCATAATCAAAGAGTGCGATAGTCGGAGGCGAATCCCTAATTGAAAACAACATCCAATGCATTCCTCGAGAGCGGATTCGATTAATAAACTTTTGCCAGAGAATTCGTTTTGAGTACAAGTTCTCGCTCACCTTCTCAACCAGATGCAAATGCAAATGGTGAAATGGCAGAAGCGAGCGAGTGGGCATCAAAGCATTCATAACCCGAGTCGAGTCCTATTCTAGCTCAACCAGATTCAGTTCAAGCAAGTTCGACTAGCTTCAGAGTTCCATAAGTTCTTTCCACAGTTCGAGTATCAGTTCCGAGACCGAGACCAGTATCCGATAATGTGGAAGTTCCGCTAGTGGGTTGCCTTTCCGGTTTGGTGCTTTGTTAGAATTATCAGCTTGAGTCAATAGCTGCAATCGCACAGGTTTAGTTCTTCGGCTAGACAAGAAGGCTAGCAACAAAGTAATTGGCCGAAACTGGGAAAAGACCCCATGTCTAGGATAAAATGATGGGAAAGACCCTCATAAAACAACCAAGGGGATTCAGTCTTCCTCACCCGAGAGAAAAACCAGATTTTAGGGATGGTGTAATCTTTGGTCTAGCTGACATTCCGACCTTTACTTGAGCTTAGCAGAACCTCTAGCTCTTTATTTAGGAAGGCTAGCAGTGGAATTAGCTGTCGGAGTAGAAAACTTTGCCACGTCATCTTCTTCTCTAATTGATCCTCCTGGTCTTGCCCAAAGAAAGACAACAGCTAGAACTTACCTATTGTTGGTATTTTCTATATAGGTTGTACGATAGACCTGTCATCAGCAGACAGAGCAGAGGCAGCAAAGCAGTCCGCGTAGAGTGCAAAATCAAAAACTCAGACCGGTAACGAAAGTAAAGAGATTTTACTGGACCCGGGAATGGTGAAGTTGTTTCGATCCTGGCTCAACGAGTTTAAGTTTCTTCCCCGGGGGGAGTGCTAAGGCTTTCAAGGTGGATTCTCTTAAGAGATCATTAATAGGTACTGCTGCTAATGCTAATGGTACTGCAGCTAAGCCAGCCAAAGAAAGAGCTACCTATTTTCTAGCCGTTGAGTCAGAACCGATGGGGCTAGTTGATAATCTATCTCCTCATTCCCTAAAGCCAGCAAAAGCTTACCAATCAAATTCAATAAATACATAATTAAGAAAAAGTACTCCACACCTGTTCCAGGAAATACACCCACAACAAACCGGACAAAGGACGAAATGCCCTTATGAGAAAAAGGATTTTGCTTGGGAATCTTGAATCGCTTCCTCTCCAACTACTAGTGAAGGAAGAACAACTCCCGAGCGAGCCCATTCTGATGAATGTTGATCTCCCGGTTCTTAAGCGGGTGAAGCTGAACCGATAGGGGACGAATGAATCGATTTAACTAAACCTGTGCCAGCTAGCTAGTCTTTTCCCATTACCTTTTGCCAGAACTCGAGTTGGCAAGGTTTCAGCAGACAAGTTAGTTGGGTAGCGGAGTCTAGAAGGCTCAGTAGTCGTTTCTACCCCATACAATAAGACGGTTCCTGAGTGATCTGATCCCGTAATAGCACACCAAAGCTAGTCGTCCAATAATGGATTACCACGTGCCGGCATAGCGGGTGCATGACCCTACCCCAATAGAATTAGGAAGGTTTTCCACAACTTCGAAATATAAATAAATAGAATCGCACCTCTGGCATATACGCTCGTATGCTAGATCCTTTTCCTCACTCCCTATTTACGACGACTCTCTTGCTTGCTAGTTGCAGGAACTTAGCTCTTAGGCTCTCAGTGAATGAGTCAAGAAGAAGGAGTTCAAGCAGAAGGAAAAGAAAGAGAAATAGTACCCCTTAAGCCGAGCACGAAAAGTCTTGTGAAAGCACATCCCCTTACCCGAAGTAAGAAATAGGAAAAACACCCGTCCTTAGCTTATTGGTTCGACTGGGGAAAGGAAATGAACCCTACTTTACTCAATCGGACAATCAAATCAATAACTCCCGAGCTGGTTCATTCAAGTGCAGTAAATCCTAAAACCTCAACTTCAACTTCAGCATCAAAGAAAATTGAAAGAGCTTGATCGGCATATCGATAAGGTCTTCTTTCTTCCGAGTGCTTTTACAATTACTCAACAGGAGTAGGCTTAGCTGCTATTTCAACTGGTAAACTCATGCCAGGGCCAGGGGAAGAAGCATCTCAATCTCAAGCTGTTTAGAAAAAAAGGCTTTCCCGAGCTTTACACGGAACTACTTACATCGGTATGAGCTCCTAACTCGTTCGGGGGCTGAACCCACCTATGGATCGTGAGCCATACCTATGACTCAAAGAATTATCCTCATCCGTACCGGAGGAGTCTTATCCAACTCTCTATCTCGTGGAAGGTGAGCTACTGAATTTCCTGCCCTACCCAATAAGTAGGAAGGTTATTTCTGAAGTGGAGGCTATGGCACCCGACCGAGCGTATAGTTCAGAGTTTCTTTCAGCGTCGAGCCTTTAGTATAGGTTCTCTAAATACGAATAAGAGAAGAAAGCCTACATAGAGTAAGATGGGACTTCTTGTAAGGCTAAGTTTGATAATAACTTTTCAGTAGCAGTCTTTTATTCGCGTTTTCCACTCTTTTTTGGTGATTCGCTTTCACTCTCTGGGTTACTCGTATTCGGAGATGGTCTATCTCCTTTGGCAAGAGTGGGAAACTTCTACTCAACTGTTAGATAATCTCTCGATTCCCTTGAGAGATACAAGCTAGGAAGAAAAATACAATACCTCATTCCCGGTTTACTAAACCTATGCTATGCCAGCTAGCAAATGTATACTGTCCCTTCCTGTCTCTTCGGTAATAGGCAGCACTTCTGTTTAGTCTATCAATCTTGTCTAGCCTTGAGATAAGGACTAGAACTATCAGCTTGCAAACACCGGGCTTATTGATTTTCTTGGGGATTATGGATTGTTAGTTACATATCCCGGTTCGCTTTTCAGAAGCTAAATTCCGATGCTTAATGCGGAAGGGGTAGAAAGTCTCAACGAGCATCAACTATCAACTTGTCCGATGAAGGAGTCCGAATATCCATCTCTATACTAAAGAGTGGCGAAAGAAGAGGTAATGTCCGCTAAAGGAAAGAAAGAGTCTCTGACAAGACTTTGGGTTACTAGCTCAATTGCATATTCAATTGGAGTTTGCTAATTAGATTCCTCGTAAAGGTCGATCTTACGTATTGAATTCATGTTCAAGAGAAGATCATCAGTTTCAGTTCTCTTTTTCTGGTCTCTCCCGAAAAGCCCTTTCCCAATTCTGTCTCTTAACTCACCCCTTCGAAAGCATATTAGTAAACAACTGCAGGAACTTAAAAAACCTATAAAAAAAGTGCTGCTCAATCAATTAAAGCACTATCGATAGCAGAGTTCCCTTATCTTGCTATCAACCCAAGGAGCGTACTCAAAGTTTCATACAAGTTTGTTGGTTCATGAAAGTGCGGGAAAGACTATATCTGAATAAGTTGCATAAACACCGTAAAAATGCTTACTTCTCAATTTACGGTTAGAAATGGAATTAAAAATATCCAAAAAGTAATGGTTTTGACCCTAGTAGAGATAGAACTTTTTCTTTTTTGAATTCTTTTTCTTATGGAAAAAGGCATTGAGTACTTTTTCCCCATGTAGAGATAGAAAGTTATCTTTTTTTCATGATCTCCTAGATGGAAATTAGCATGACTAACTTTTGCCGCTATAGCAGACTCAAAGCCTTACGGTCTTACGCCCCTTCGCCTTACGGCTCAGCGCTTTCGCCCCTCTCCTTTTAGTCGAGTCACTCCCAAACGTCGAGCCAAAGCCAGGCCCTCTTTTACCCACGTCAACTCTGCTTGAAGAAGAGAGGTCCCCCCGATATTCACCAAGAAGCCTCCAATCCAAGTTAGCAGCCCCGAGAATCTCTAATCAAACCAACTGACGAAGCCATTCCCGAGCTCTTTACGGCACCGTCGGTGTTGAGGGAAAAGCAGTTCTCCTCAGGTGGTATCCAGCGAACCCAACGGGGTTCACGCACTACTTTCCTAGCTTTACTAGCAGCCCATGCTTATGCAGTGTCTTTTCCCGGATTGTGAGCGTATATATAAAGCGAGGTATGAGAGGAAAGAGCTCCCTCAAAAAGACGTTTGCATCGTGCCTTACAGAGGCCCCAAATGATCATGACGAAAAGCATTCCCAATGGTATCCCATCCGAGGTAGATCCGTAGTTTAAACCATAGGCTTGAACCCATTCTAGAATCGGTAGCCTGAGAAATTGGGCGTTCAAACGAAGACCGCCAACTCTTCTCCACACCATCACGGAAAATGAGCAAGAACGGAAAAGATGATCCGTAGTCTCTGCCACATTCCCGCATAAGCTGCAAATGTCATCAGTCGAGATACCTTTCCTCTTCCTCACCGTCTTCGTATTCAATTTATCTTGAATGAACCAAGAGTCCAAAGAAAGAATAAATCGAACTCTCATAGGGCACCGTAATCGCCAAATCCACACGAGATTAGGTCCTTCATTGCCCAACTTCGAGTTCATAATCACCCCAAAAGCTGAAGCCGCAGAATAGTCACCCTTGGACGAGGTACCCCATCCATGTATTTTTGTCCCCAACAGCCTGCAATGTGGGAACATAAATAGCTCTCACCTCATAAAATTTATCATTATAGGGAGGTATTGGGCAACGGAGCAAGTCTCCTACCACAATCTATTTGAATCAATAACATCAGCCACCTTCAAAGAAGATAAATCAGGGGGACGGTCACCAACCACTGAGTCGATTAGAGGTACCGAACCAACCCAACAGTCTAAGCAGAAAGGAACAACCTCTTCCCTAGCTTTACCTTAAACACTGGGCCTTGAGCGTTAGCGGCGATAGATAGGGCCCACTCGATTCCTTAACTAACTCACTGGCCTACTGAATTCAATCCCTAACTTTCTAGCCTAACCAGACAGAGCAGTATTCCATTTTGAACAGTAAGCAAGAGGAAGTAGCGGTGACTAGACCAATCCAATAAGAATTAAGGGTTACCGTAGTGAAGGCTCAACTTTCATGAATGAAACTTACCTTACCGGTTGAAAAACCTAAGGCAAGCAAATAAATAAAGTGGCTCTTTAGGTAGTCCAGAGCAGAAGTAGGAAAGGGTGACTCTAACGATAGGCTTGACTCTTGACTTGATTGCCCCATCAGTATTAAGCAAGACAGTTCTCTTATACGGAAATACTAAATTGGCGAGACAAGAGAGAAAGCTGCCAAAAGTAGTAAGGTGTCTGTGGGGCTTGCCTTACAGGTAGTGACTAGACCACAACCATAGATAAGAGATCTTACTCTCAATGGAGTAATTGCGATATGACCTAGTAACAAATGGAAAAAGAAATCGTTCACTTGGGCCCGTAAAAGTAACCTCATTCATTTCGTACTCTGAGCCTGTAGGTGAAATAGACCTGTAAGATGGTATCAGCTCGTTAGCCTATTTAGGAAAGGAAATTAAAAAGCGTTAAACACGGTAAAATGCTACTTTTGAAACTCGTAGATACCTTCCCAACCAGCCAAAGACGCACCTGAATGAATTCCCGTAGCAAAAGCAAAGTAGTTCGGAAAAGCGAAAGGAATGCTCACATTGGGAGAGTTAACAGACAGGTCGATGTAGCGTCTTTTATTGATTCGTGAAAGAATCATCAGTTCAAGAAGAAGAAGCGGAGTTGGTTTATGATTACCTGGCCTATTCATACGACTTGAAAAACAGGTTAGTGAATGAGATATTCGCTTAACCAGATTCTGAAAACCAAGGCAAGTCAACTGGAAATCCTATAGCAATAGGAAATATAACCTTAGCGCTTTAGCTGGACTAGATATAGAAGGCGAGTACCTATTACAAAGGATATCCGAAACCATAAACTAAAGTGCTGTCCAATCAATAGTAGTACCTCTAGCTATTTGGAAAGTAAGAAGAGAACAGTCCTTTAACCCGATAGAAAGTCCTCATCTCATCTTGTCTGATGTGATAGGGAAGGGATAGATCCCAAGGCGGGAATACAGGATTTAGCTTATGCTTCTACTTTCGAGATTTGCTTTTCTCTTTCTGGATTCCGAGGAGGAAGAGTTAGACTTTTCGAGCGTAGGTAACAACTGAATATCCTAAATAGAATCGCATTTTATTACCATCCCATGGGACTAACTACCTCTTCAAAAGCGGTACAACAGACCATGAGTTATTCGAAGAACCTGCCCGCTCGCCACCTCTTCTATGAGCGTTCGTGTTCGTTGCTCATTTCCTTGCTTTCGAGTTTCAAGAATCACATGCTTTATTGCACTTCGGAAAACCCCAGAGGAGATGAATAAAAGGCGTACAAGTTCTAGCCCATTCGCTATTTATTCGCTTCGGCTTTGTTATGAGATTATTCAAGGTGCTTGGATTACGGGAATTCGTCATCTTACTTTCAAAGGCTTGCTCTTTTGACCTACCTTGAGAAGGGAAATTATTACGAGATGATTAATGAATGTAGGTAAGGTCTCTCTAATTTGCGTGTGTATGCTTCCCGCATTTGCTTCTTCAGACGCAGGTGCTTATGGGACTTCTGCTTCGCCAACTGCAGGATTGAGATCCCTTTGGAATGAGAATTTGATTTTCCGGAAATTTATTTTGAAAAAGACCTCTTGTTAGCCGGTAAGCCCAAACCTTCCTTCAGCTTGAAAAAAACCCTTTGGGTGGAATGAATTTCCCCGATCCATTACCAGAGTCAATTCTTACACAAAATGTATTTATAGTATAGAAAAGGTGTCGCTTCAGACACCCCCTTCCCTTAACCTTAAAAGAAGCCCCCATTCGAGTAGTCTCATAGGTCTCAGTTCCAACCATTCTTGTTAAAGGAAACTTCGCTCCTAGCGAAAGATCAAATTCCAGGTGTGAAGCAACTTCACGATCCAATGAATTCCCTCAAATCGGATGACACAAGGCGAACTAGAAACTAGAATAGGCTGATTGATCCAGGTAGCGACAGGCTCTAATCGAAAGGAACCGCGCGTACGCTAGAAAGACGTATAGGCAAGCCTTTACTTATAATCATATGGAGGATTGCTTTTCGTGACTTTTCCTTTCCACCTTTCCATAGGCATACATTGCAATCTAACCTGCTTTCTAACTTTAAAGGACCGAGAATCAGTCCTCCTCGAGCCTACTCTCTCTCGTTTTTCGAATTAAGCTTCCGGGTGCAGACGCTGAAGTCTAATTCAATTCATCTGCATAGGGCATTCTCATAAGCTTAAAAGAAAGTCTTTCCTGCTCCCTGGGACGAAGGGCTGGTTCGATAGGACCCAGGGGTTCGGTTCTTTCGATCAAAAAGAATTTTACCGGCTTCCTTCACTGGCTAGGAGGGAGAAAGCAGGGTCCTTGCCTCTTACCGCGTAGTGGGTCGGATGTAGTTGCTTGTACTTTTTTCTACCCGTGTACTTATTTTAATCGGAACACGCCCAAGGCGATTATGGCACTTTACGTTCAGACTTTCTGTCTGGGGGATGGAGGGCGTTTATGATATCCATCGCCTTTTTAAATGAAATAAAAGAGTACCTATCGCTGTAGGATAGAACTTAAAGGATGCTGCTTTATTGACTATTGGAGTGAATTCATAATTCATAGGTGAAAAGACCTCATGAAAGGGACTTGGAAGTTGCTTGTTTACTATCAATTACATTGTTGGCTTATCTGTCTTGCTTGTTTTCTGGTTTCCTTCTTTTGCTTATTCGATACTGGAAAAAACCGGCCGGCTAAAGAAAAAACACCGTAACATATCAGGGGCGTACGCCTGAAACAAAAGGGTTCGTCGTACAATTTCGGCGATTACAAAAAAATAAAGGAGTATATCCCTCTCCCTTAGTGTCTTTCCACTTCCATCGTTCAGGAACAAACAAACACTTCGCCTAATTTTTTAGAGTTTGGCCCGGTTTTTCCCCACTAACCAATTATGTTACGACCACTGAACAAACTTGGTTGACGAACATGGTTTATGCGCCGCTAATGTAGCGGCTTGTCGAGCATTTGACAAACTCACACCGTCCATTTCAAATGGGATTTGCCCTGTGGACACACGAGCAATCCAACCCGTAGGATTTCCTTTCCCTCTTCCCATTCTGACTTCTGTAGGTTTCCCGGTAATAGGGAGATCTGCAAGAACTCTTACCCATATCTTACCATTTCTTCGGAATTGTCCGCTCATAGCACGATGAAATTGTCCGATTATAGCCCGACGCGCTGCTTCAATGGCTCGATATGAAAGACGACCAGCTTTACCACTTTTAGTGCCATATCTTCCAAAAGAAAGTTTTGTACCATCCGGTTTGTAACCCCTACTACATCTGCCTTTACGATATTTACTATATTTCGTACGTTTTGGATATAGCACGTCCCCCCTTTTTTTTACTATAAGAAATCCACACTTTGACACCTGATATTCCGTAACGAGTGGATACTTCCGCAGGAGCATAATCGATTTTCTGGTTAAATACATTACGATATGGTTTTCCATACTTTCCGCATTCAGTTCTAGCTATTTTTGCGCCTTTTAATCGACCTGAACAGCATATACGGATCCCCCCAACCCCTTTTTTCATTACTAATGGAATATTCTTCACTATTTTAGTAAAAACGGAACGAAATGATCTTCCTTTTTTCCTCAGTTGAAAAGAGATGTCTTGAGCAATCGGAGAAGCACTTTGATAAACAGATTTTATTTTGACCGACTCAATTAAGGTATTAGTGTTTGTTCTATTAGACAACAAAGATTGCATTTTTTTTACTTTTTTTAAATAAGAGTTGTACCCGTACGGAATTCTTCTCTTTCTCAGTATGATCCTTATTATCATCTCTATTCCCTTTATCACTTCTTCTATCCCACCTAAGTTTATGAATTTCTCTATCAATTCTATTACCTTATCCTTACTACCCATGAGGTTACAACATTTTTTCCTTAATTTTTCTAGGAGTTTTTTTCGGTCATTCTCACAAAAAAGGTTTTTTTTCACCCCAACCCCATCCCTTAGAAAGAAAAAGGTAGCACCGAAGAAAGGAAAGAGCGAGATGGTGGTTTTTGTTGTTCCCGCGAAGCGAAGATCATTCGCCAAGCGGATGAAGTGGGTCAACCTCTTTTTGGCTTCGTCCAAACACTTTTTCTCGCTGGTCGAGCTTTCTACAAAAAAAGCGATGCGAGAACGTATTCTCTTATCTAAGCTTCTTCCACATGCATTCGCTCCCCCCATCGTAGATGGTTCAGACACGCCTCGTGCCACGAAATGTTTGACAACTACGACGGGGTCGAAATGAATTTGGTTTTTTCTATTTAATAAGTATTGCATCACCGAATAATTCAAGGAGGGGCGGGGGGTTCTTTTAAGTAGATGACTCGTTGGGCCGTAGGAGCGGGACTTCTTTGGGAAAAGGAACTTGAATAACTTCGTTTTTCTGAAAGAGGCGTCATTTTTTATCAGGAAAGCTATGTTATTTTCAACCCCGGCGTATTTCGGATGCTTGAAGGCCCCGCTGACCCGAAGTGATTTAGAAAGATTCTTCTTTTTCGATGGTGAGTATCCATAGCCTTTCTTCTTTTTAGGCCAAATCCGGATTTTGTTTTGCTTCTCCCGGTCGTCGAGCCTGGTCGACCCGACTTTTTTCCCTGCCTCCCGGCCCTTCTCCTTTCCGGGTCTGGTTTTTTTGTGTTGTTTCAGTCGTCGCGGTCGACGGGGAAGAAAGAAATGAATGAATGTTCTTTTGGGAAAATGTATAATAATACACCTACCGAGACGAAAGCCAAAGCTTTTTCTCGTAGGTGGACGTATCGAACCGAAATAAGATCTCAGATTGAGATCTTGATACACTAATTTACCATAATAATAAATAGAGTCAATGGTGACTCCGCTGTGGGAAGAGCCCTTTCTTTCTTGCTTGATAGGGGGCGCTTCTATTCACCAACAAAGACTAAAAGTGCTCTCCGAACCGTGCTGGATAGTCACCCATCACACGGCTCTCAAACCTAACCTGTGGTGGATCCCGGGAGACAAAGTCAAAGCGCTTGATCCTTTGCCCCATACTTTGAGATTTTCCTCCCCGCCGATCAAGCAGCGACGCTGCTCGTGATAGGCTTCGCTTTAAGGCGCTATCGTTCGGTTCGGATAAGAAAAGCCCCTTCGGTCGCTTCGCTCAGGTGGTCTTCCCTTATCTTCCCCAACGTTCAGAGTTGTTCTGGTTTGAGAAAGGAGCACCGGCCGAGCGCCCTGAATGAATAAGAAATGGACAACATAGAGAATCAATGATTTTTATTCAACCGAGTTGAAGCTAGCAACATGTCGATTTCATACCGGAGGTTGGTAAGAACTGAGTCTCTGACAAGACCTAACCGCGCGCGGGCCTACCTGCGAAGCAACTGGTAGTTGATCGGGCGGAGGGGCGGTTTGGTTTCGTGCAACGCCCTCGCAGCAGGAAGAGGCAGTTGTCATTTGAAAGGAAACGCCCTTTGTATAGAGTTCCAGACCTGCGCACCCTGATGAAAAAGCCCTAACTATTTTATTAGTCAAGCCTAAACGTCCTTATTGAAAACTAAAGCGGAAAGAGCAAGAAAAGACCCCTTACTATAGATAGGCTAACGCGCCTTTACTAATAACATAGAAAGTAAAGGTTCTTCTCTTTACTGAGCGAGACTCCATCCATATCCCTTCCCTACTAGTGGTATATTCAACATTTTCTATTCTATCATTTGTTTTACAGCTTTAAACTAGGCTCTATTTTAGATAGGTTTTCGGTCTTAATCAAAATAGGTCAGGGGCGCGTCGGAACGGTCGGTGGCTGCTTAGTCTCATCCGAGAGTCTAATCTCTTTGTACTGCTTTTTTTTCAAAGAAAAAAAGAAAGAAGGGGGTCGATTTAGGCTCCTTCCCTTCCACTGCATAGCTACGCTACCTGGTACTACGAGCCCTCTGTCCCACACATCTATCCAGCTCGCGTGGTTCACCGGTTCCACCGAAAACTCTCATTTGTTGAAGCGGAGCATAGTGCGCTTTAGGCGCCGAGCGAGAAAGGTCTCCTCTTTTGTTTCGGTTTATTCACTGATCTGAAACTTAGCACTTGTTTTCTTATTGATTTCAGGGGCGGCGGCGTTCTTGAATGAAGTCTATCCGACGAACCGAATTAGCACTTCTCAGATCAGGCTAGGCCTCTCCAGCTGAGCTAGGCGCCGGGCCCTGGATGCGCTAGCGATCGGCGCATAGGGGTGAGTGCTTGCCCGGGTTTCTCGGCCTGGTATCCTGCACCTCACGTTAATAATATCTACATTCAACTGTGCCCCGGAGACACGGTCGAAGCACGCCCGCCCAGTGTGCTTCTTTCACGACATGCTCTGGTTCCGGGTGTTTTCCAGTGGTCTTCTAGCGTTAGAAGAAGTCGTGTCCGTCTCGAACATCTGCAACGTCCTCCCACGCTTTTTTTAAATATAGGACAAACTGAAGAAAAAGACTGGCCCATTCGGTGACTTTCGCGGTCGCCCTCACTGAACCGACTTGAATCTGAACTACGATTAAGATCAAGTCTTACCGAAATCGGATTTCCTTTTCGTGCCATATGCGCTTATATATAATACTTTAACTTTTTCCCCTTTTTTCCTCCCGGTTAAATATTTTTTTTTTTTCGAAAGACTTTTCATAATGTTATTGAGCTTTTGCATGCGAGAATCGGGTTCTAGTTCCATGGTATCCGTTAAATAAATATCTACACCCTTCCGTACATCCTGTGGCTCCATGTTACTTCCTCGTTCCTTTAAAATATCAGACATTGAATTTCTAATTTTTTCTTGCTTGATACAGGCATTTTAAAAATCAACATTCAGTAATGTATCCTCTTTCAACTTTTTTATTTCATCCTTGTGGTGATTTTGTGAGGGAGTAGGCAGCTCTTGGTTCTCATTGTCCGAACTTGTAATAGGAAAGAAAGAGAAATTCCCAGAGGGGCCTGGTGGTGTACTGGTCCCCCCATGCATTCCTACCAACCCACCTTCCATAAATGTCGGGTAGAACTGTGCTACCGTCCTATGTAGGTCCTCCATGAACAGTAAGAAGACAGAACGAGAAAAATAGGAAATTAGCCAAAGGAAGAGTAGGTGGAAGACGACTACAATAACAATGTGTAGTTGATGGGGAAGTAATCGAAGCTTAAAGAATATCCAATGCGTAGGTCCTTTTAATAACACTCCAGACAACAAAACATAAACTTGAACAGAAAAATTGCGCATAGCATACTATTAGACTTCTTTCTTTCGCCACACCGAGGTGAAGGGAGTCGAACCCAACCAAATCTTCCATCCCGGACCCCTAAAAAATATAATCTGGGAAGAATATCTTTTGTATATATATATATTATTATTATAGATAATAAGCAAGCAAATTGTCTTGTTGACGTTAGCGCAACGTCTTTCTCTTAAGGCGCTCGTTGCTTGTCTTTATAATATTTATCTTTTTTTATTTTTCCAAGTGGACATGCTCGTCAAAGAGAGATTTGCGCTTGTCCTTGCTAATTAGTCTGTTGTCGCTCGTCCTGTCTATCTTAGTTGCCTATCTCCGTCACCAAGAAGAGTATTTGCACCAAAAAGTGGTAAAGTGGTACAGATCCACCTGTCCCCTAAAAAAAAGGTCAGTGAGATCGTTAAACACAAGCAGGAGATCGAGCATTCACATAGAAAAATGGTGAAAAAATAAAGTCCGTTCGTGCCGGTCCAGGTAAAGCTACTACAATGAGGAGACACCCATGCCAGCTTCTTTCCGAGATGAAGACCGGCCCTTACTCTCGAATCAAAGAGACACGAGCTCCTCTATAGGAAATGGATTTAGTAGCCCCTAATCGCCGGGAGCGCTAAGGCTTTCACGAGAGGTGACGGAGCTGCACCAGCGAATCGGGAAAGTAATCTGACAGTACTCGTTCCAACAGCCTTTACTACTAGAAGATATTGGAATTTAGGGGTTGTTACCAGCACTAGAAGGAAAGGGGGCAGTCAGGTTTCCAACATTTCTTCTTTCTTTCGCCCTTCCCTTGGACAGAAGTATGTGCTGGTTCGTGCCTTAGCCACTTGGCTTAAGGAATAGGAATGCATCTAGGCGTAGGATCTACGTAGTCAGCCCTAATCTTTTGATTACTTTGACTTGGAGCAAAGCTTTGAGCTAACGGACCTACTTTGTAGCTTTGGAAGGCACGGGGCGAGAAGAGAAAGAAAATCTCCATTTCTACAGGAGAATAAGCCCTGATCTTCCATCTTTCTAGTGATTCATCTAAGAAAGGTAGAGCTGTTATGCCCGGGTATGATCTTATATCCTTTCGTATTATGAGTTTGCATCTCCTAACTAGGCTTATCAGAGTCCATATCGGAGTCTACTTACAGGAGAGGGTCCACCAACATGATGACACCTTTTCCTCGTTAATAGAGGAGCACCTCGTCGTGTTTAGGCGAATTGGATTGCTTGGAGAATTCTGGTTCACCGATAGGAGAATCCAAATTGACCCTTCTACTAGAATCACTGCGGAAAAGAAGTCCCACAAATTCATAAGATGAACGACATACATCTCACTTTGGTGTATGGGCATGATGCTGTCCCGCCTATGTATGATATTGAATAAATGTTGATATGAGTCTTGAGTTCATTGAGCTGATAAAATGCTTCTGAATCGGATCGTACAGTTAGTTGACGGAGCTCTCGCGAGACCATTTTGGCCTACATACACACGGCTAAGCTCTATGGGCCCACCTTCTCGATCGAAAGAAACTGGTTTTGTTTTATGTTCTTCTCATATTGATATTCTTTCCCGATGTTCAGCTTGTTGATTTACTTTTAAGGCACCTACCTCTTGTTTGGCGCCCTGCCACCCTGCCTGATAATACTCTCCCGGGCTAGAGTTTGGCAAAAACCTTCTTCGCTTCCTTGCTTTAATGCGGCATGAATACCTATTTTGGTGACTATGGAAAGTCCCCATCGTAGCTACAAAGGTACTCTGTTCGCTGCATTGGTAGGAGACTATTCAAAGTCCTCTTATTCGCCATAGCCGGAGACTATATTAACGTGTCTTCTTCGCATCGAAATACAATATAGAATCCTCTTTCGTTCTTTCAGTCCTCGGCCGGATTAGAGGCAGCTAAATCTGCATTTAGACTTTATATGATGGTTTCAGGGGCTTCGGAGATGTTTACATGTATCCAAGGAACTTACCGGACTGAACCCCAGTGAGTGCTTTATCACATACGGGATTGACTACGACGAGACCTTTCGTCCCGGAGATGACTACTGTGCGAGTGCTCATATCTCTAGCAAAAAGTCAGTCTTGGCGTGTAGGGAACGGGTTCAGAGTCGTTATATCGTAAGAAAGAGGTTCGAAAGTTCTCATTGGCTGAAGACTTATTTGAGTTGTCTCCTCTATTCGATATGGATATTAAACTATTTAGAATCAATTACCTATCATTGAATAGGTAGGTCGGTTCCACCTTCAAAAGGGGAACGGGTTGACTTAGATACATGATAGCGCGATCACATGACCTATTTGCTAAGTCTTTTAAGAGTGATCTTGGCGAAGAAGCAACAGCTATCTTGAGGGCCCCGTACGGTAACCACCTCCGTTTTTTTTTTTGGTACATAAGAAACCGAAAAAGGCTAAGCTCTTAAGGTGGCAAAACCTGCTGCATCATGTTCCAAGAGTGGTGAAAGCTCTGCTGGAGGATCCATCAAAATTGTCTGACCCTGTGGATAATTTTGTCCAAGATTTGCTAGAAAATCGGCACATTTATTTCCTTCTCGGAGTACATGTCTGAACTCACGAACCCAACCTTCCTTTGCTAAAGATAGGACTTCTTGGACCAAAGTGGCATTGTGATGAGTTGGCGGAATACCTTGCTGTAAAAACTGGACTGCAACTTTTGCGTCCATCTCAACAATTACATCTTGTAGCTCCAAAGACTTAGCTAGAATCAGACCTGTTCTCAAACCCCAAAGCTCAGCAGTAAGGCTATCGGTTATGCCTATGTTCATAGTGAAACCCCGTATCCAAGCTCCAGCAGCATTTCTAATTAACCCCCCTGCAGAAGCATGACCAGAGGAGTGTTTCACCGCACCATCAGTATTCAAAGAAAAACATCCCTCGGGAGGAGGTTCCCATTTGACCCATCTGGCAATCCGTCGTTGTTGCCCCTCTCGTTTGGCAAATGCTTTCTCAATATCTATAGCTAATTCTCTAGCCCGAAACCATACTCTGCCTGAAGGTTCATCGACGCCATTGAAGACTAGTGCATTTCTCCTTTTCCACAAACACCATAAAGTTGAAACAAATTGGACAACCCAGCACGCCTCATTGTTTAGCTGGTATGAGGATAAACAATTTGCATGGAGCCAGTCCTGTAAATTTTGATTAAAGAAATCAGTGGGATCAATGCCCAAGATAAACCAATAACTCCATACCTCCCTGGCAAAAGAGCAATCTCTGAATAGATGAAGTGCCGATTCTGCAGCGTCTAGGCATTGAGAGCAAGACAAGACAATCCCTGACTGACGGCGAGCCTCGGTTTACATTCGTGTTAAGCTTGTCTTCAAACAATAGCCATAAGAAAAAACGCATTCGTTCTGTGCCCCGAACTTTCCAAAGCCACCTTATATCTTGTAATTGTTGAGTAGCAATATAATCTTTCTGCAATAAGGAAAAGGCTGACCGACATGAGAACTTACCCGAGCTCTCACCACTCCACACGAGCAAATCTGGCTTTCCTTCAATAATAGGAAAAGGCACTGCAAAAATTTCCTGTTGTGTAGTGATAGGAATAATATGTTGAATACAAGAGAGATCCCATAGACCATCATCCGTCATCAACCGATCGACAGTCCAATTTAACATGTGAGGTTCAATCTCGCCTTCTAAAATATCCTGAATAGGACCTGAACCAACCCACCAATCTGACCAGATATTAACATTTGAACCAATCCCCACTAACCATTTTCTTCCTTTGTTGAGAAGGTCACGACATTTAAGCATTCCCCGCCAAGTGGAAGATGAGCCAGGTTTGGAACTAACAGAGCGAAACGAATGTGAAGAAAGGTATTTATGCCGCAAAATCGAACAAGCAAGGGATGGCTGGCTTGTCTCCAATGCCCAACCTAATTTAGCAAGAAGAGCTAAATTTGCATCCCTGAGTTTTGCGAATGCCAAGGCCTCCAAATCTTCTTGGGAGGCAAACACGCTCCCAATGAACCAAATGATTGTTTGAATAAGACTCCGACCCACCCCATAAGAAATTTCTGGCCAAACGATCTAAATGATTGCAAATAGACGTCGGCAACCATGTTGTCTGCATCATATAGACAGGGACAGCATTGATTACGGACTGCACCAAAGTTCTTCTTCCCGCTCTCGAAAGAACATTCTTCTTCCAAGTGCTTAGCTTTCCCCTCACCTTATCAATTAACCGGACATACAACTCCTTCGAAGCTCTTCTATGAACTATGGGAACACCCAAATAAACTCCCAAATCCTCCGAAAACGGTATTCCACATCTCGTGCTCAACAAGTTCATAGTTTGCCTGGACACAACGGGAGAAACAAATAATTTGGATTTATCCAAATTGATAGTTAGGCCTGATGCTGAAGCAAAACTATGAAGACATCCCATAATCACATCAAGTTGCGCTTGAGTTGCCTGAGAGAAAAGCATAAGATCATCAGCAAAAAACAAGTGGGAAATAGGAGGGCCATTTCGTGCAATTTTCAACGGTTTCCACCGCTTTTTATGAACTTGATCCTGAATCATATGGGAGAGCTTTTCCATACAAAGAATAAATAAGTATGGAGATAAGGGGTCGCCCTGTCGGAGACCACGTTTAGCTGCAAAGAAAGGTTGGGCTTCTCCATTCCAAATCACCGAGAGATTATTTGCAGAAACACAAAACATAATGAGTTTGATGATGGCTCGAGGAAAATTAAAATCAACAAGGACCTGCTCCAAGAACTCCCAACTCACACTGTCATAAGCTTTGTGAAGATCAATTTTAAGAATCATACCACCCACTCTACCCTTCCGTTTCATGAGTGAATGAACCGCCTCCTGAGTAATAATAATGTTATCACTCGTACCTCGCCCAGGGAGGAAACTACTCTGGAAAGGACCAACCAGATTTTGAAGCAAAGGCCGCAAGCGATTAACCAGGGCTTTCGACAAAATCTTATAAACAGTATTAAGCAGAGTAATGGGTCGAAAATCAGCCATAGTAACTGGAATCTCTTTTTTCGGTATAAGAGTAATATGAGCTTTAGCCAAATCCAAAGGCGCTACTTAGCCCTCTACTAGTGCCTGATTAAGGAAATTAAGCACTTTCTCTTTCACCACATCCCAAGCTCTTTGTAAGAATAACCATCCGGGCCCGGTGCTTTCAAGCCTTGCATAGAAAAAAGAGCTGCTCGAGCTTCTTCTACTGTGAAAGGAATCACTAAAGCTTCTTGTTCTGGTAAATTAATCATAGGTTGCCAACGGTAAGGAATATCAGGGAGGGGTTGCACATCTCTTGCAGTAAAGAGATTAACATAAAAATCCACCGCATTTTTCTTAAGGGACTCCGGTTCTTCCACCCAAAGATTATCAATCCGAAGTCGTACCACCTTACTACGAGTCCTCCGTACTATAGTCGAAAGATGATAGAAACGTGTATTCCGTTCTCCATCTTTGATCCATAGGCTTCGAGACTTCTGATACCAAAGGAGTTCCTCTTGAAAAAGAACCTGTTGATACTCACTTAACAATTCTTTCTCCAATGAATGAAGGAAAGAAGAAGTTGAATAAGCCTCCGATTTCTGAATACCACACAATCTGGCCAGCAAAATTCTTTTGCGTTTAAAGATACTACCAAAAACCTCCTCATTCCATTTTTTGAGAGTATCTTTTGTAGCAGAAAGAGCTTGGGTGACATCTACTCCACTCTTCCAAGCTGACTCAAAAACTCCATCAAAATCAGAGTGAGTAATCCAAGCTGCTTGATACCTGAAAGGACGACTCGCCATAGGGGGGGGAGGTACCATATCCGAATTGAATAAAATAGGGTGATGATCTGAGTGTACACAAGGTAAATTAACAACTTTCCCATCCGCAAAAAGAGCCAGAGCCAAATCATTCATGAGAACCCGATCTAGCCTCTCTCTTAATATCACTCGACCATGAGAAGTTTTCTTCCAAGTGAACTTACAGCCAGTAGCACCAAAGTCCGAAAGCCCACATAATTCCCACCGTTCTACAAACTTCCTAGCAGTATTAACACGAAACTCCGCTCCACCAGATTTCTCTTCCCCT